TTGAAATAGGATGATGTTATAAACATCAATGCTGATAAAGAGCACAATTTCAATATAACATTCTAGTTCTCTATTGTGAGAATTTTCATTATTTAATATTATGAAAATAAATAATATATTAATATAGATATTAATATACAAAATATAGAAAAGAATATATAGGAAGATATACGTCCCCCCCCTAAGCATCTCATTTCCTCTCCTACAAAAAGGCCTAAAAAACCTATTCCATTTGGGATTCCATCAATTGCCCATTGATCAAATGAATTACTTGTTTCAGCTAATCCTCGTATACCTTTAATCAAGATTATGTTATAATATATGTCTATATAAGCTCGATAAAAAGACCAATTATAGACAATATTAATCGATTGGTCCATAATAATCTTCATATTAGAATTTGTTTTATGATATACATCCTTTGATAAGAAGTAAATAGGTATATAGAAAATACAGGCAATCAATATACCGAAAAATGCTATACCAACTGAGGGGATTACGTCTAGTAAAAATTCGGGCCAATTCTCCGGATGTTTTTTATCAAAAGGGGTCATCGATGAAGTAAACCATTGAGATAATATGTCATAACTCATTCCGCTTCGAAAAAAAGGAACTCCTATCAATCCAATAAAAAGAGTCAATATTCCCAATATAACTAAAGGAAATAGCATTGTCTTGCCCGATTCTTTCGGATATGCAAAGGATCCCTTATGGAAGAAGAAAGGATAAGTGATAACCAAACCTCTGTTCTTTTTGTACAATCCTTCCATCTTATTGGAAATTTGAAATGCTTCTTTGGAAAAGAAATTATTACTTCCTATAATTTGATTTGACATAGAATCCGCTCTCGTTCTATTTGATATCCCGGATTCCTCCTCTCCCCACATAGAAGTCGAATATAGTGTAATATGGTTGTTATATGAATTAACTAAATTTACGCGGAAGTCCCCTTCAAAAGTAAGTAAATACATACGAAACATGTAAAAGGAAGTTAATCCTGCTGTGAACCAAGTTATTCCCCCAAAAATGGGAGAATATAACTTACTATCACTAAGAATTTGGTCTTTAGACCAAAAACAAGCAAAAGGTGGAATACCAGAAAGAGAAAGTGTTCCTAAAAGAAAAGTGATTCCCGTAATTGGCATATATTTCCTCAAACCACCCATAAGAGCCATATTCTGACTTTTACTGGGGCAATACCCAACAATGGGTTCCATGGAATGGATGACTGATCCGGATCCTAGGAACAATAATGCCTTGGAATAAGCATGTGTAATCAAATGGAACAGAGCGATTCGATAGGAATCTATCCCTAGAGCTAACATCATGTAACCTAATTGAGACATAGTAGAATAAGCCAAGCCTTTTTTAAGATCTTTTTGAGCGAGAGCCATAGTAGCTCCCAATAGAGCTGTTATTCCACCTATCCAAGAGATAAGATACATTATTAAAGGTAGAGCTTTAAAAAGAGGAAACAATCGAGCTACAAGAAAAATTCCTGCTGCTACCATAGTAGCGGCGTGTATAAGAGCTGAAATAGGAGTAGGCCCTTCCATAGCATCAGGTAACCATACATGAAGTGGAAATTGTGCAGATTTGGCTATTGGACCTAAAAATAAGAGAAAAGCACACGAAGTAACAAAAAACGAACCAACCCCATCAACGGCAGTCAATTCGTTTAATTTGTCAAACAAATATTGAAATTCAAAACTACCTGTTACCCAATAAAAACCTAGAATTCCTAGTAAGAGTCCAAAATCCCCTGCACGATTAGTTATAAATGCTTTTTGACAAGCATTAGCCGCGCTGGGTCGCGTAAACCAGAAACCTATCAATAAATAGGAACACATTCCTACTAATTCCCAAAAAAAATAGATTTGTAATAAATTAGGGCTAATAACTAACCCCAGCATAGAAGCATTGAAAAAATTAAGGTAAGCAAAAAACCTCACATATGTTTTATCGTGCGACATATAAGTATCGCTATAGATCATAACCATGGTTCCAACTGTTGTAACTAAAAGTAACATAATGGAAGTAAGTGGATCAATCAAATAGCCTAACTCTAATGAAAACTTATTATTAATAACCCAGGACCAGAAATACCGATAGATGGGACCACCGGTAATCTGTTGCAAGAACAAATTGAAAGAAAGAAACATAGCTACACTTAACAGAAAAATGCTAATAAGAGCCCATGTACGGCGAACACTCTTAGTTGCTCCTGGAAAAAAAAAGGATCCTAATCCGATTGGTACAGAAGCTGAAAGCGGAAGGAAAGGCACGACCCGAGCATATTTGTATATAAATTCCATAGGAAGATTAAATAATTATTATCAATATTTTGATATTCCACATTCTTGGTTTCCAATCCACTAGACCCTGAAGAGAATAAAATAAAAACGATAGATCATGAATAAAGAAGAACGATAGAATATGGGATGCAATCCTATCGATTTCATATTTCATTTTTACTTTTTTTATCTTTTTTCTGCAAAAGAATTTGCATTGGTCAATACTGATACCAATCAAATATTTGTAAGATGAGCAAGAAGGAACTCTTTTTCAGTTTAGGTACTGAGGTTATGTACACACACATTCTTAATTTAGAATTCAATTTTTTCATTGTATTGTAGATTAATAGTAGTATTAAGAATAGAATTGAATAGAAAATGAAACCAATTCTATATTATTGATATGAGAAATAATTGAATATGTTAAAATGACATAGTTTTCATTTACTAAAAATTCGATATATGTATGTAAGTGTATGTAAGAATTTATTAATTGTTATCAATTTGTATCGTGGATCTCTTCTTATTAGTAAATAGTCTATAATAACAAAATGCAATAAAAATATGATAGAATATTCTATCATATTTTTCTCAATAAAATGGAACTAGACTATAAACAATGAATTTAATTGAAAGATATATAAGAAGTTTACAAAATAAAAATAGAGTATAATACAAAAAAAACATATATATATATATGTATATAATATTCAAAAATCTTCTATTTTTTTCTAAATAAAATTGAACTATTAAAAAGATTATGGCTGTACCAAAAAAACGCACTTCTAAATCCAAAAAACAACATCGTAACAAGGTTTGGAGGAAAAAAGCAAATTCGGACGCAAGAAAAGCTCTTTCTTATGTTACGAGTTATTCTTCTTTAAGAGAGTTTTTCTTCGGTGAGAAGGATGGGATGATAATAACGGGACCAAGACCGAACATACCGAGAGAACTACTAATGGGAAAAAAGCCCAAGGGTTTTCTTCCTCCCTTAGTAGATGGAGAAGATTCCGAAAATAATGAATAAATTAGAGGAAATGGTATAACTATAGTACATCCTCCAAGACCCTAGAGAGGAGCAATGGGAATCTCTAGGGTCTCTTGGAGGTACTTGGAAAACTGAAGGGACATGGTTCTATAATCTACTATAGCTCTTCTCTCTGACCTTTAAATATGGGATTATTAATCATTCCGTCATCCCTTTTTTCCTTTCTCAATGGAAAAGGAGAGTGTATCATTCTTTTTAATAATCCCGGATAAACTCTGACATTAAATCTTGCTGGTATGGTAACTTTATTCTACGAAAGTTGCATTTTATTTCTGCCGAAGAGAAATTCATTCGATCGAAACATATATAGACCATGAACAAAAAGAAATGGATCTCATTCTTTTTTCTTACTCTAAATTAATCAAATAATATTGAACTTCGGAATATTTTTTTATGATCAAAAATTTGTCTGTTCGCCCCTCTTTGATTCCTAGAGAACAAAGAGGATCTGTTGAATCTCAAGTATATTATTTAACCAGTCGAATTCAAAAACTTACTGAACATTTGGACCTGCACGGAAGAGACTACTCGTCCCAAAGAGGTTTGTGGAAAATTGTGGGTAAACGTAAACGACTTCTGATTTATCTGTTCAAAAAAGATAGACTTCGTTACAAACGTTTAATCGATCAATTAGATATTCGTGGACTGCGTTAATTTTGATTTGAATGAAATTTTCATTTTCAAAAATTATGTTTTATTAAATTCCGAATCCTAATGAGTCATTCTTTTTTTTGTTCTCATTGATTTTTTTAACCGGGAAAGAGTTATGATTATGGTTGCTAGGGAGAAAGACCTCATGATGGTAAGTATGGGTCCTCATCATCCATCAATGCATGGTGTTCTTCGACTTATTGTTACTCTAGATGGTGAAGATGTTATTGATTGTGAACCTATATTAGGTTATTTACATAGAGGTATGGAAAAAATTGCTGAGAACCGAACAATTGTGCAATATCTCCCCTATGTAACACGATGGGATTATTTGGCTACTATGTTCACAGAGGCGGTAACGGTTAATGCACCAGAAAAATTGGAAAATATTCAAATACCTAAAAGGGCTAGCTATATTAGAATGATTATGCTAGAGTTAAGTCGTATAGCTTCTCATTTGTTATGGCTTGGACCTTTCATGGCTGATATTGGTGCGCAGACTCCTTTCTTTTATATTTTAAGAGAGAGGGAAATGATATATGATTTATTTGAAGCTGCCACGGGCATGCGAATGATGCATAATTATTTCCGTATTGGAGGAGTAGCTGTAGATTTACCCTACGGTTGGGTAGATAAATGCTTCGATTTTTGCTATTATTTCTTTCCAAAAGTGACCGAATATGAAAGACTTATTACACGCAATCCTATCTTTTTGAGACGAGTTGAGGGAGTAGGCATTATTAGTAGAGAAGAAGCAATAGATTGGAGTTTATCAGGACCCATGCTACGAGCTTCCGGAATCCAATGGGATCTTCGTAAAGTGGATCATTATGAATGTTATGATGAATTGGATTGGGAAATCCAATGGCAAAAAGAAGGAGATTCATTAGCTCGTTATTTGCTTCGAATCGGAGAAATGAAAGAATCTATAAAAATAATTAGACAGGCCCTAGAAATAATTCCGGGAGGTCCCTATGAGAATTTAGAAGTTCGACGTTTAAATAAGGGAAAAGATTCGAAATGGAACGATTTTGAATCTCGATTTATCAGTAAAAAACCTTCCCCTACTTTTGAGTTATCAAAACAAGAACATTACGTGAGAGTAGAAGCTCCCAAGGGGGAATTAGGAATTTTTTTTATAGGAGATGATAACATTTTTCCCTGGAGATGGAAAATCCGACCACCTGGTTTTATTAATTTGCAGATTCTTCCTCAACTGGTTAAAAGGATGAAATTAGCCGATATCATGACGACTTTGGGTAGTATAGATATCATTATGGGAGAGGTTGATCGTTAAAATGGTGATTAATATAGCAGATCTTGAAGAACAAGCTATCAATTTATTTTCTCGATTGGGATTTTCAAAAGAAATATATAGTCTTATATGGATTCTAATTGAAATAATTATCCTTCTATTGGGAATTACGATAGGAGTATTAGTTATTGTATGGCTCGAAAGAAAAATATCTGCGGGAATACAACAACGCATTGGACCTGAATACGCCGGTCCTTTGGGAATTATTCAAGCTTTGACGGATGGAATAAAACTACTGCTAAAAGAGGATATTATCCCATCTAGGGGGGATATTTGGTTATTTAGTATTGGACCAGCGGTAGTGTTGATACCTATTTTTTTAGGCTATTTAGTAATTCCCTTTGGTCGCCACATTGTTTTAATTGATCTTAGTATAGGCGTTTTTTTTTGGATTGCAATTTCAAGTATTGCTCCCCTTGGACTGCTTATAGCAGGATATGCATCCAATAATAAATATTCTTTTTTAGGTGGTCTCCGAGCTGCTGCTCAAGCTATTAGTTACGAAATTCCTTTAGCTTTATGTGTGTTATCTATATCTCTACGTGTGATTCGTTGGAATATGAGATTCATTTTTCCCTTTTTTAGTTTAAATCATTTTTTAGTTATAAAAAGAGGGAAAAACAGAAGTTAATGGGATGAATATTCCGATCAAAAAACTAGATAGTCATATGGGTGAGATCAAACAGTTTACAAATCTTGCAGTAAGATGATTAAGTCCCATCCCCCATGTATAAGAGTGAGAGCATGCACAATCAGTGAAAACTATGTGCCCCAGTTCATATATTAGTCATTGGGACCCAATAGCGGGGAGGCAAAGTATAAAAGTATGAAGTTACCGTCATTATATACTCAAAATCGAGCAAAGGTAGATGGTGAGAAACACCAAGATATAAAAAAGATTAGTGAAAAAACAAAAGAAACTGATATCTAGACCAAAGATATTTTCATAGAAATGGGATAACAATAAGGACTTGACATTGGTAGGGATGATCAAGTAGTACTTCCCCAGAACCCCGATCTACAATATGTTTCTATCTACTTAAAAAAATGGCTATCCAGAACGAAGTAATCCTTTAACACAGTTTTCTTTCTCTCGCAAAAAAAAAATACTGAAGGTTAAGATAGGTTCAAAAGCTCCTATTATTTGTAGCAGACGGAATCTCATTGGTTCAATTTATGTATGATCTGGTGCTTTTTTTTATTGTGTTCTTTATTTCTTAATGACCATTGAGAAGCCGTATGAAATGAAAGTTTCACGTACGGTTTTGGAATAGAGATGAAAACAGTGATGTTTCTATCGACTATAATTATCGAATAGTTCAAGTACAATTGATATAATTGAAGCACAGTGCAGATATGGTTTTTTAGGATGGAATTTGTGGCGTCAGCCTATAGGGTTTTTAGCTTTTTTCATCTCATCTCTGGCAGAATGTGAAAGATTGCCCTTTGATTTACCAGAAGCGGAAGAAGAATTGGTAGCGGGTTATCAAACTGAGTATTCGGGTATCAAATTTGGTTTATTTTACGTTGCTTCTTATCTAAATCTATTAGCTTCTTCATTCTTTGTAACAGTTCTTTACTTGGGCGGGTGGAACTTTTCAATTCCATTCATACCCATTCTGGAACATTTTGAATGGGATTCTATTTCTGGAATTAGCGGGGTCGTTAATATAACAATTGGGATCCTAATTATATTAGCTAAAGCCTATCTGTTCTTATTTATTTCTATCACGGCAAGATGGACCTTGCCTAGGATAAGAATGGACCAATTATTGGATCTTGGGTGGAAATTTCTTTTACCTATTGCTTTGGGTAATTTTTTACTAACAGCCTCTTTCCAACTTATTTTATTATAACTAACTCTTTTTTCTTCGTGAAGAGGTTCTTATCAATTTTGCAATATATCCAAATTTGATAGATCAAATCTATGAAGAGAAAGAAATTTCTATGATTATTTGAGGAGATTTTACACATGTTCTCCATGGTAACTGGGTTTATGAATTATAGTGAACAAGCAATACAGGCTGCGAGATACATTGGGCAAGGTTTTATGGTTACCTTATATCACATGAATCGTTTACCTATTACTATTCAATATCCCTATGAAAAATGGATCCCATCAGAACGATTTCGCGGGAGGATCCACTTTGAATTTGATAAATGTATTGCTTGTGAAGTATGCGTCCGTGTATGCCCGATCAATCTACCTGTTGTGGATTGGAAAGTCGGAATAGATATGGGGAAAAAACGATTGGAAAATTATAGTATTGATTTTGGAATTTGTATCTTTTGTGGAAATTGCGTGGAATATTGCCCCACAAATTGTCTAGCGATGACTGAAGAATATGAACTTTCGACCTATGATCGTCATGAATTAAATTATGATCACATTGCTTTAGGACGTTTACCAATATCCGTTGTTGAAGATTTAACAATTCAAACAATTCCGAGCTAAGCATATTAACTAACTTAGTATGTCTGAAGAAACTATGGACAAATTTTATGATCAAATCATTTCTACGATTATTCAGATTGAGCTCCGATTAAAGAGCATCTAAAAAAAAAAAAGATTTCTCAAATCAGGAATAAATAATTCTATTGACATTCCATTAATAATGTCAGATGTATGATTGATCGAAATCGATTATTGAGCTATAGATTAATTAATCAGTGCCCATATCAAATGAAATTACAAATCCAGTATAGCATATAGGTAAATGGGCTAACTTTTTATTTAGTGAATGGGAGGAAATAATATTCAAAGTTATTGTATACATAATGAATCGACCTGAATCTATATCTGATATTCTTTTGTTGGCTCCTCTAACGCTAAGTCTTCTATTAGGAGGTATAGGAGTAGTATTACTTACTAATATAATTTATTCCGCTCTTTCATTGGGGTTAGTTCTAATTTGTATATCTTTTTTCTATATTATACTGAACGCGGATTTCGTAGCTGTTGCACAAATCCTGATCTACATAGGAGCTGTTAATATTTTGATTCTATTTGCTGTGATGTTGATAAATAATCCAAAATATCCCAATTATGCCGCTCCCTGGACTATCGGAGATAGCATTACTTCAATAGTTTGTACAAGTCTTTTTTGTTCACTAATTACTATTATCTTGAACATATCATGGTTCGGAATATTTCTGACTCAAAAATCAGATCAAATGTTAGAACGAGATTTAACGAACAATATTCAACGTATTGGGGCTCATTTATCCACTGATTTTTTCCTTCCATTCGAACTTATTTCTCTAATTCTTCTAATTGCTCTTATAGGAGCCATTACTATAGCTCGTCGAGAAGAAACAGTTTGAAAATGAAAGCTCTCGTGCGGCATAAATACGCTGTTTTATCTTCATAGATCGTGTCATGTAAATTAGAAACTACCACTTTTGTTTGTATCTGAAGAGATCAAGGTATGAAGAATTCCTCTATTATGCTCGAACATGCGCTTCTTTTAGGTGCTTATTTATTCTCTATCGGTATTTATGGGCTAGTAACAAGTCGAAACATGGTTAAAGCACTTATGTGTCTTGAGCTAATACTCAATGCAGTTAATTTAAACCTAGTAACATTCTCCTATTTTTTTGATAGTAGGCAAGTAAAGGGAGATATCTTTTCGATCTTTATTATAGCTATTGCTGCTGCTGAAGCAGCTATTGGATTAGCTATTGTTCTGGCAATATATCGTAACAGAAAATCAACTCGTATCGATCAATTTAATTTGTCAAAATGGTAATAAAGATCTCCTTCCATATGAAAAATAATTTGTATATCTATTTCTATTCAAATAGATACTAGGTTTGTCTCCCTAAAAATAGATCTAAATCCTTTATTTATAGTTTATAGAGGGATTTTTTTCTAAAATCAATCAAGAGCATAATTCATTTTTTAACTCATTATCCAAATGATCTGTTTAAGACCAGATTGGGTAAAATGTTTTATAAAGCAAAAAGATAGAATCCGAATCTATTCATTATATCACCGATAATACAATTATTGATTTGCTTGATATTCATAATATGTCATCACTGGCCATATATTAAAAAAATCTTATTCAATGAAACACTTTTTCTACTAATGGAGTTCTTAGATTCAATGGCACATTCAGTCAAAATTTATGATACATGTATTGGTTGTACCCAGTGTGTACGAGCGTGTCCCACAGATGTATTAGAAATGATACCTTGGGAAGGATGTAAAGCTAAGCAAATTGCTTCTGCTCCAAGAACAGAAGACTGCGTAGGTTGTAAGAGGTGTGAATCGGCTTGTCCAACGGATTTTTTAAGTGTACGTGTTTATTTATGGCATGAAACAACGCGCAGTATGGGTCTAGCTTACTGATCCATCAAAAAAGAAAAAGAGTTAGTCCCATACATATTTTTCATTCTCCTTTTCCTCTTTCACTGATCAAAACCCATATTCGACCCAAAAATGAAGGCATGGGTTTTGATATAGAAAGTCTCTTTTCTCTTCATTATGAGTAATTTACCTTGGTTAACAATAATTGTTATTTTGCCCATATCTGCGGGGTTATTAATCCCTTTATTTCCCCATAAAGGAAATAAAATGATTCGATGGTATACCCTAGGTATTTGCTTATTAGATCTTCTTTTAATGACCTATATATTCCGTTATCATTATCATTTTGATAATTCATTAATCCAATTGGAAGAGGATTATAACTGGATAAGCCTTATTCATTTTCATTGGAAACTGGGAATTGATGGATTTTCCATTGGGCTTATTTTATTAACGGGATTTATAACTACTTTAGCTACTTTAGCTGCTTGGCCAGTTACTCGAAATCCGCGATTATTCTATTTCTTGATGTTGGCAATGTACAGCGGACAATTGGGATTATTTGCTTCTCGAGATATTCTTCTTTTCTTTCTCATGTGGGAGTTGGAACTAATTCCTGTGTACTTACTTTTATGCATGTGGGGGGGAAAAAGACGTCTCTATTCAGCCACAAAATTTCTTTTGTATACTGCGGGTGGTTCCATTTTTATTTTAATGGGAGCTTTAAGTATGGGTCTCTATGGATCTCATGGACCAGCATTCGATTTCGAATTATTAGCTAAAAAAGATTATCCCATCACACTTGAAATGCTATTCTATTTAGGGTTTTTGATCGCTTATGCAATAAAATTACCAATCTTCCCTTTACATACCTGGTTACCGGATACTCATGGGGAAGCACATTATAGTACATGTATGCTTTTGGCCGGAGTTCTATTGAAAATGGGAGGATATGGGTTGATTCGGATCAATATGGAATTGTTACCTCATGCTCATTCTTTGTTTTCACCGTGGTTGATTATCATAGGAGCAGTGCAAATTATCTATGCAGCTCTAACTTCTATGGGTCAACGCAATTTGAAAAGAAGGATAGCCTATTCATCAATATCTCATATGGGTTTTGTAATTATAGGAATTGGTTCCATGACGTATACAGGTCTCAATGGAGCCATTTTGCAAATGATTTCTCATGGATTAATTGGCGCTGCACTTTTTTTCTTAGTAGGAACAAGTTATGATAGGCTACGTACTCTTTTTCTTGATGAAATGGGAGGAATCGCTATATCAATTCCTAAAATCTTTACTATGTTCAGTAGCTTTTCAATGGCTTCTCTTGCATTGCCAGGAATGAGTGGTTTTGTAGCAGAATTTATGATATTTTTGGGCATAATTACTAATCATAATTATTCTTCGACCTTTCGGATCATTATTACTGCAATAGCGGCAATTGGAATGATATTAACTCCCATTTATTTGTTATCCATGTTACGTCGAATGTTTTATGGATATAAGGTTTTTAATATCCCGAATCCTTATTTTCAAGATTCGGGACCACGCGAACTTTTTATTTTGATCTGTCTCTTTCTACCAATCATAGGTATTGGTCTTTACCCCGATCTAGTCCTATTTTTATATAGTGCTAAGGTGGAAGCTATTTTTTCTCAATCTTTCTATTTATCAAAATCATTTTTTGAATAGAATATTCCAGAAGAATTGGAAACTATAACTATATAATAGTTTCTAGTTATTTCTATCTTTATGAGAAGAAATTAATACGAATGAAATAGAGAAAATCGCTCTCTAGTTCGAGTTATTTCAAGTAGTTTTTATCCCCTTTGAAATAACTTGGACGAACTCCCTATCAATTCAATAACATAGAATTACTGATGACTATTCGTAAATAATCAATATTGTTTTATATTCTATTGAAATCAATATTAAATAAGAATAAGGTATCCTTTTTCATACTTATACAAATTTCATACTTATACAAAGTGTGTATGCCAGAAACCAGATTTGAACTGGTGACACAAGGATTTTCAGTCCTCTGCTCTACCAACTGAGCTATCCCGGCTGTTCCCCTGTGCATCATACTAGCACAGTAACCAAACTCCTGTCAACTAGCAAAAAGGGTAAAAGACAGCATTTGAACGAGTAGAAGCAACGATACAACTAAAAACATCATTTATACAATAAATAATACACAATAAATATATTGTGTATTATTTGTGTATGTTATATACAGTTATATACAAAGATGTATATAGAAGAGAAGCAGACATTGGTCATACAATTAAAACTTCTTATGTTCTAAGACACTTAACAAATCGAAAATAAAACAGATAACCTGGGGATAGAGGGACTCGAACCCTCACGATCTATAAAACCAACGGATTTTCCTCCTACTCCAATTTTCATTGTTGTTGACATTGACATGTAGAATTGGGCTCTATCTTTATCCTCGTACAATTAATTACTTCCAAAAATGGATTGTATCCAATCCAAATTATGTTGATTCGTTAGAATAGCTTCCGTTGAGTCTCTGCACCTATCCCGTTCTCGGAAAGGAAACTATTGTCTCTAGAAATCGGATTTGGCTCAGGATTGCCCATTCAAAATATCCCAGGGTTCCCTGGATTTGGATGCTATCACTTGGTAAGTTTCCATACCAAGGCTCAAAAAATTTAAGTCCGTAGCGTCTACCGATTCCGCCATATCCCCTTCTTGTAGAACGAAATCATAAAACAATAATTGCATCCCATCAATTATTTCATTTGCATGAGCATTATATTCTTTCTGCATTTTTGATGCAATGTTGTTATCGTCCCATCCTACACCGCAAAAATATCCCTTTCTCTATTTAGAATCTTATCGAAATCATATTTCCCTTCTATAAGTCTTTTTTCAATTCAATAATACTGTTCCACCTGGGACGGAAGGATTCGAACCTTCGAAATAACAGGACCAAAACCTGCTGCCTTACCGCTTGGCCACGCCCCATTATTGTTTTATAATAATCCATTAAGATAAATTGATGCAATGTTTCATTTGAGTCTGAATTGCATTATTATATTATAATTCGATTCGTATAATTCTAGCGATTTCGAAGAGATCTTTTCAGCCAATAAGCATGTGATACTGCATGCATATGAGCCTGCTTAGCTCAGAGGTGAGAGCGTCGCACTTGTAATGCGATGGTCATCGGTTCGATCCCGATAGCTGGCTCGTTCTTATTCTTTCCACTTCTTACCATTATCAACCATAGATCGTTAAAATCTATGAAATAAGGAAAAGACTCTTACTTTTCGTATCGTCGGTCCGCCGGGTCTGTCGTGGCATGATTCGTTTCAACTAGAAACGCAATGATTGAAACATATCTTTTTTTTCTCTCTACAATATTTTGATTTTCAAATTGAAGAGAATTTGTTTCTCTCTCCGTATAGAAAATCATTCCAATATTCGTGCTGTTTATATTATTCTTCTTTCCAACATTAATTTACGTCATTTCTTGAAATAAGGAGTTTTTTATGTCCCGTTATCGCGGACCTCGTTTAAAAATAATAAATCGTCTCAAAACTTTACCAGGACTAAGTAAGAAAACACCCAACAGAATTCAAAAGCCTATAAAAAAAAAACATTCTAAACCTCTTAAATCTTCTAAATATCCTGTACGTCTAAAAGAAAAACAAAGATTACGTTTTCATTATGGACTTCCAGAGCGCCAATTACTTCAATATGTTCGTATTGCTAGAAGAGCCAAGGGATCAACAGGTCAGGTTCTATTACAATTACTGGAAATGCGCTTGGATAATATCCTTTTTCGATTGGGTATGGCGCTTACTATTCCTGAAGCCAGACAATTAGTCAACCATAGGCATATCCTGGTCAATGGTCGTATAGTAGATATACCAAGTTACCGTTGCAAACCCCAAGATTTAATTTCTATAAAAGAGAAACAAGGATTGAGAAATATAATGAAGAAAAATATAGAGATTTTTCAAAAGGATAAAATGAGGGTGCCTCCCCATTTAAATCGGATTAAACAAAAGTCACAATATAGTGGATTAGTAAAAAAAATAATAGATAATAAGCGTATCGGTTTGAAGATTAATGAATTATTGGTCGTAGAATACTATTCCCGTCGAGTTTAAATTATTCCCAATTTAAAGGGAATGAAAAGAAAGGATTTACTGCACATTTGTTCCTCTGTATGTTACATGACAATGTCATTGTCATTGAATAAATATTTCTTTTTTTCAATATTTTTTTCTCTACCCCGAAATGGAAGGAGATTGTGGGAAAATGAAACCATCCTATCGGGTTTAGATTAATGATAAAACGATGCAAAAAAGAATACAAATATACGGAAAGAGAGGGATTCGAACCCTCGGTAAACAGAAGCCTACATAGCAGTTCCAATGCTACGCCTTGAACCGCTCAGCCATCTTTCCTACACCTTTAATTTGTCGACAAAATGAAAACAACAAGTTTTTTTTCTAATTCATGCCCAAAAATGAGATAACTGACTTTTGCATAAGTCAAGTCTTTTTGAATAAAGACAGACAGAAGAGTATTTACCAAAGTTGCTTTTCTTCTTATTTCAAGATATTTTCTTTCATCAATCTAATATTATTCTTTTAGAATATTAGGATTTTTATTGCCCGATCCAATTGTGAAATTAAGCCAGATCTATTGATAGATTCTATAATAATTAGAGAATAATTTCCTATAATTAGTGAAAATAATGAGTGAAAATAATTCTTCGATCGGTAAGTCAATTAATGGTACAAATTGCATCATAATGACACAAATTCTATCATAATTATATGCTCTGCTCAATAGATTCTATACTTATATAATAAGTATGCACAAACACAATCAATCATCATTTTTTCATTTTATGCCAATTTGCGGTTTACTTACTCGTTTGATCGTTGGGGTCGTGAGCAACCGAGCGCGAAACAGAAACATTTTCTCAAATTTTTTTTATTGATTGCTATCAATTTAATCCACTCTTTCAAATATTCCCAATTTTTCTTTATTCAGTTTACATATTTGCGATCGTAAGGAAATTTATTATGCTATTGTGCATTGGCAAATAATTTTGTTCATGGAATCATTTCCGTATGGGGAATGAAAGAAATTATCAAATTTATAAATTGACTATGCCTAGATCTCAGAGAAATGACAATTTTATCGACAAGACTTTCACAATTGTAGCGGATATATTATTGCGGATAATCCCAATGGCTTCAGGGGAGAAAAAGGCATTTACCTATTACAGAGATGGTGTGATTTGATTTTTTTTCTTTCTACTTTTTTTGATATTCTATTTATTAAAAGTGAAAACTGACGTTTAGTGAAGGTGAGTTTTAGAAATAGAACAATTCTTTCTGTCGTGTATCCCCGATTTACGCAGCCTTAGATGCTTTGATCTTCTGAGATTCTAGTATTAAGCGAAAGGTTATATCTATTACATAGATGTTAATGGTCAAATCTATATGATAGGTGTGCATAAGGGAAAAAGCACTACGCGTTAAAATCGACAACACAAATGCTTCGTTATAATAAAGAAATAAGACTATATAATACATTTTTTTATTTTTATTAAGGGCTAGTTAGAATGGTTGAGGCAACAAACATCCATCTCGTTTGTATTTCGGATACCGCTAGAACCATCGGAGACTGTTGGAGTGAATAATTCCCGTACAAATACAATGCGTTAAGGACAAAGAAATTGTTAGAGGTTATGTTTGTAGTGCTAAGCTAAAATACTTTATTATTTAGAATATTAATAATAAAAAAATCTTTGCAAGAAGGATAGCTAGAGATTCATTGGAAATACACTAGTTCCTGCTAATTCATAATCATAAGGAAAATCTTTTTTCGTGTCAATTGATTACTTTCCTTATTCTGTATTAAAAAAGGAGGAGCCGTATGAGGTTCAATTTTCATGTACGGTTTTGAAGCGGAGATCATTTCAATTGAATGAACGACCGTAACGAATGTCAGCTCAATCGGAAGGGGAATATGCGGAAGCTTTACAAAATTATTATGAAGCCATGCGACCGGAAATTGACCCCTATGACCGAAGTTATATATTGTATAATATAGGTCTTATCCACACAAGTAATGGGGAACATACTAAGGCTTTAGAATATTATTTTCAGGCATTAGAACGAAACCCGTCTTTACCACAAGCTCTTAATAACACGGCCTTGATCTGTCATTACGTGCGGCTATCTGTACTATAGAATGAATTCGTTTAGTACGGAAAAGAAAAGAGGCTTTCTACATATGCACCGTCCAAAACAACGGTTTTCTATCAGCTGTAGTCAAAAGAATACCCCTCATAGGAGCCCAAATATGAATGGTTAAATATAGCCTGGATAGTCCATGGATAAAATAAAATCAATTCAATTGATGGAGAAAGCACCATAAAGATCAATTATTGAAAGTTCGGGCTGATACGATCAAATCTGCTCATGGGCAAAAATATAGGAATCTATTTATGTAGTAGAGTTGATTTACTAGGTTATTGAGCAGCGGTGTAGCATCAGATCCTAAAGACGTGAAGTAATACTTTCCTACCAGGAAAGTATTACTTCAAAAATTTCTATATAGAGATAGTTACCTCTTAAAAAGATTTTGATCTCGATAATCTGAAGTAGACCTTTTTATTTCTAATACTTCATCTTTTTACGGTGGGAGAAAAGAGAAAACTTAATCATTTATCGAAAGTGAAGTTTGAAACTCATGTCATTGACCCATTCTGTTCTTTCGATTAAGCTGAACGTATTTACCTACCCTATTTTGGAAGTTTGGGTACAAGGACTAAAGAATAGTGAATTGAGCCGTATGAGGTAGGAAACTCTCAAGTACGGTTCTAAGGGAAGAAAACTTTTAGAAGTTACTCTATCCCGACCGAGGAGAACAGGCCATTCAACAGGGAGATCCTGAAATTGCGGAAGCTTGGTTTAATCAAGCTGCTGAATATTGGAAGCAAGCTATAGCACTTGCTCCAAGCAATTATATCGAAGCACAAAATCGGTTAAAGATTACAGGACGTTTTCGAGAATGAAAATCTCCCGATTCCTATAGTTAAGATGATGAAATTTATTATGCTATTCGAACGAATTAGCTTCTCTTATTGCATAATCATTATGAAAAAATAGAAAATAGAACAAAGAATACAATCTATGGATTGTTAAAAAAATTTTTTTAATATGAGTATTTATCGTGCATAAATAGAATTTATGAAAGATTCATCAATTCAAAGTTCTTTTGAATCATAAAAGTGATCTATAAATATGGGTCCAGAGATATGCATAAATAAATCTGGATATGAAAATAATGATTGTATCATATTTATATATCTTATCATATCTATCTTACCACTGGGCGAGAAAGTTTTATATCTCGTAACGGTCCATTAAGCACCTATCGGATATGTCATAATAAATTTGAAGATCTGCCTCAAATCGACTTCCGTATCATAGTCGCTCCAGTTCTAAACTGGGAAATAAAGAGAGGGACGAGTTTAGAATATATAGTCATTTTTTTCTTTTTTTTTTTTTTTCAAAAATTCGGCGGGTTTTTTCTCATGTCTCGTCTGGAAAGAGGAGAACTCAATGACCATTCGTTCACCGGAAGAAGTAAAGATCATAGTGGAGAGGGATCCTGTTAAAACCTCATTTGAAAAATGGGCTAAACCTGGTCATTTCTCAAAGACACTAGCTAAGGGACCCAATACTACCACCTGGATCTGGAACCTACATGCTGATGCTCATGATTTTGATAGCCATACCAATGATTTGGAAGAGATCTCTCGCAAAGTATTTAGTGCTCATTTTGGTCAATTAGCCATCATATTTATTTGGCTAAGTGGGATGTACTTTCACGGTGCTCGTTTCTCCAATTATGAAGCATGGTTAGGCGATCCTACTCACATTAAACCCAGTGCTCAGGTAGTTTGGCCGATAGTAGGCCAAGAAATTTTGAATGGAGATGTGGGTGGAGGTTTTCGAGGAATACAAATCACCTCTGGGTTCTTCCAAATTTGGCGAGCATCCGGAATAACTAGTGAATTGCAACTTTACTGCACCGCAATTGGTGCATTGATTTTTGCAGCGTTAATGCTTTTTGCTGGTTGGTTCCATTATCACAAAGCTGCTCCAAAATTGGCTTGGTTTCAAGATGTAGAATCCATGTTGAACCACCATTTAGCAGGGTTACTAGGACTTGGCTCTCTATCTTGGGCAGGACACCAAATACACGTTTCTTTACCTATTAATCAACTCTTAGATGCTGGAGTGGACCCTAAAGAGATACCGCTTCCTCATGAATTTATTTTAAATCGTGAGCTTTTAGCTCAACTTTATCCCAGTTTCGCTGAGGGATTGACCCCATTTTTCACTCTGAATTGGTCGAAATATTCAGAATTTTTGACTTTTCGTGGAGGACTCAACCCAGTAACGGGGGGTCTGTGGCTGACCGATACTGCACACCACCATTTGGCTATTGCAGTTCTTTTTCTAATTGCTGGTCATATGTATAAAACCAATTGGGTTATTGGTCATAACCTCAAGGATATTTTGGAGGCTCATAAAGGTCCATTTACAGGGGAAGGACATAGAGGTCTTTACGAGATCTTAACTACTTCATGGCATGCTCAATTAGCTCTTAACCTAGCTATGTTAGGATCTTTAACTATTGTCGTAGCTCATCATATGTATTCTATGCCTCCCTATCCATATCTAGCTACTGACTATGGTACCCAACTATCTCTGTTCACGCACCATATGTGGATTGGTGGATTTCTCATAGTTGGCGCTGCTGCACATGCAGCTATTTTTATGGTAAGAGACTATGATCCGACTACTCAGTACAACAATCTTTTAGACCGTGTTCTGAGACATCGTGATGCAATTGTATCACACCTCAACTGGGTATGTATTTTCTTAGGTTTCCATAGTTTTGGTCTATATATTCATAATGATACTATGAGTGCTTTAGGACGTTCTAAAGATATGTTTTCAGATACTGCTATCCAATTACAACCTATCTTTGCTCAATGGATACAAAACACTCATGCTTTAGCACCCAGTTTGACAGCTCCTGATGCAACAGCAAGTACCAGCTTAACCTGGGGAGGTGGTGATTTGATAGCAGTAGGTGCCAAAGTGGCCTTGTTGCCTATTCCATTAGGAACTGCGGATTTTCTAGTGCACCATATTCATGCATTTACTATCCATGTGACTGTATTAATATTACTTAAAGGTGTTTTATTTGCTCGCAGTTCTCGTTTAATACCCGATAAAGCGAATCTTGGTTTTCGTTTTCCTTGCGATGGGCCTGGTAGAGGAGGAACATGCCAAGTATCTGCCTGGGATCATGTCTTCTTAGGGTTATTCTGGATGTACAATGCAATTTCGGTAGTAATATTTCATTTTAGTTGGAAAATGCAGTCCGATGTTTGGGGTAGTATAAGTGATCAGGGAGTGGTAACTCATATTACAGGAGGAAACTTTGCGCAGAGTTCCGTTACAATTAACGGGTGGCTCCGTGACTTTCTATGGGCACAAGCTTCTCAAGTAATCCAATCTTACGGTTCTTCATTATCTGCATATGGTCTTTTATTCTTAGGTGCTCATTTCGTTTGGGCCTTTAGTTTAATGTTCCTATTTAGTGGCCGTGGATATTGGCAAGAACTTATTGAATCTATTGTTTGGGCCCATAATAAATTAAAAGTTGCTCCTGCTATCCAGCCAAGAGCCTTGAGTATTGTTCAAGGACGCGCTGTAGGAGTAGCTCATTACCTTCTGGGTGGAATTGTCACAACATGGGCGTTCTTCCTAGCAAGAATTATTGCAGTAGGATAATGGCTAGGAGGATAAAGCATTATGGCATCAAGATTTCCAAAGTTCAGCCAAGGCTTGGCCCAGGACCCAACTACTCGTCGTATTTGGTTTGGTATTGCTACTGCACATGACTTTGAGAGTCATGATGATATTACCGAAGAGCGCCTTTATCAAAAGATTTTTGCTTCTCACTTTGGTCAGTTAGCTATCATTTTTCTGTGGACCTCTGGTAATTTGTTCCACGTAGCTTGGCAAGGCAATTTCGAAGCATGGGTCCACGACCCCTTACATATAAGACCTATTGCTCATGCAATTTGGGATCCTCATTTTGGTCAACCGGCCGTAGAAGCCTTTACCCGAGGAGGTGCTCCCGGTCCAGTCAATATTGCTTATTCCGGTGTTTATCAGTGGTGGTATACAATTGGTTTACGCACTAATGAAGATCTTTATACTGGAGCTCTTTTCTTGCTATTTCTTTCTGCTCTCTTTTTAATAGCGGGTTGGTTGCATCTACAACCTCAATGGAAACCAAGTGTTTCATGGTTTAAAAATGCCGAGTCTCGTCTAAATCATCATTTATCAGGGCTCTTCGGAGTCAGTTCTTTGGCTTGGACGGGGCATTTAGTTCATGTGGCTATTCCTGAATCAAGAGGAGAGCACATAAGGTGGGATAATTTTTTAGATATAGTACCACATCCCCAAGGATTGGAACCACTTTTTACAGGTCAGTGGAATCTTTATGCTCAAAATCCTGATTCCAGCAGTCATTTATTTGGTACCGCTAAAGGGGCGGGAACTGCTATTCTAACTCTTCTCGGGGGATTCCATCCACAAACTCAAAGTTTGTGGCTAACTGATATCGCGCATCATCATTTAGCTATTGCATTTGTGTTTTTCATTGCTGGTCATATGTATAGAACCAACTTTGGGATTGGACACAGCATAAAAGATATTTTAGAAGCACATGTTCCTCCGGGAGGCTTATTAGGACGCGGGCATAAGGGTCTTTACAACACAATCAATAACTCTCTTCACTTTCAATTAGGTCTTGCTCTAGCTTCTTTGGGAGTTGTTACTTCTTTAGTAGCTCAACACATGTATTCTTTGCCTGCCTATGCATTCATAGCACAAGATTTTACTACTCAAGCTGCTTTGTATACTCATCATCAATACATTGCCGGATTCATTATGACGGGGGCATTTGCTCATGGAGCTATATTTCTTATTAGAGATTATAATCCAGAACAAAATAAGGATAATGTATTGGCGAGAATGTTGGAGCATAAGGAAGCCATAATATCTCATTTGAGTTGGGTTAGTCTATTCCTAGGTTTTCATACCTTGGGACTTTATGTTCATAACGATGTTATGCTCGCTTTTGGTACTCCAGAAAAGCAAATCTTGATTGAGCCTATATTTGCTCAATGGATACAATCTGCTCATGGTAAGACCTTATATGGCTTTGATGTGCTCTTATCTTCAGCAAATGATCCAGCATTCAATGCCGGAAAAAGCTTATGGTTACCCGGTTGGTTGAATGCTATTAACGATAATAAAAATTCGCTCTTCTTAACAATTGGTCCCGGAGACTTTTTGGTTCATCATGCTATTGCTCTAGGTTTGCATACGACTACGTTGATTTTAGTAAAAGGTGCTTTAGATGCGCGCGGTTCTAAGCTAATGCCTGATAAGAAAGATTTTGGTTATAGTTTTCCTTGCGATGGTCCGGGACGGGGCGGTACTTGCGATATTTCGGCCTGGGATGCTTTTTATTTAGCAGTTTTCTGGATGTTGAATACCATTGGATGGGTTACTTTCTATTGGCATTGGAAACATATAACCTTATGGCAGGGAAATGTAGCCCAATTTAATGAGTCTTCCACTTATTTAATGGGGTGGTTAAGAGATTATCTTTGGTTAAATTCTTCACAACTAATTAATGGATACAATCCTTTTGGTATGAACAGTTTATCTGTTTGGGCGTGGATGTTCTTATTTGGACATCTTGTTTGGGCTACTGGATTTATGTTTCTTATTTCTTGGCGTGGATATTGGCAAGAACTGATTGAAACTCTTGCATGGGCTCATGAACGCACACCTCTGGCTAATTTAGTTCGATGGAGAGATAAGCCGGTAGCTCTTTCCATTGTTCAAGCACGATTAGTTGGATTAGCTCACTTTTCTGTAGGCTATATATTCACCTATGCAGCTTTCTTAATCGCCTCTACATCAGGTAAATTCGGTTAATTCTTTTTATTTTATACACAGTTTTTAGATTTTGAAATCTAATCTCTGTGTATAAAAAGAAGGAGTAATCCACGTAATACTTCTCCATCTCAAATTTGATCTATATTCTTTATATAAAGTAGCTGAATCATTATGGCAAGAAAAAGTCTCATTCAAAGAGAGAAAAAGAAACAAAGATTGGAAAGGAAATATAATTTGCTTCGCCAATCTTTGAAAAAAGAGATGAGCGAAGTCTCATCACTGGATGAAAAATTGGAAATTTATAGAAAATTACAATCTCTACCGCGTAATAGTGCACCTACGCGTCTCCGCCGACGTTGTTTGAAGACTGGAAGACCCAGAGCCAATTATAGAGACTTTGAATTATCCGGATATATAATCCGTGAAATGGCTCACGCATGTTTGTTGGCTGGGGTAACAAAATCGAGTTGGTAGGGTAAAGAAAAGAATTATTTTCAAGTTATTGTTATGATAGAAAAGTCCCTCCCTATATAAGGGAGGGAAAATAGCATACCCAAGGGATTGCTCGATGTACCCATTTTAATGGTATTATAAGAAAGGTTAATATGAAGGGATAACGCGGAGTAGAGCAGTTTGGTAGCTCGCAAGGCTCATAACCTTGAAGTCATGGGTTCAAATCCCATCTCCGCAAAGACACAATAAATTTCATATATCTTGGCTGTATCGTATAAATACGATACAAATACGACTAAACCAATACAATAACTTTCTATTCTACAGATAGGCGGGTAGCGGGAATCGAACCCGCATCTTCTCCTTGGCAAGGAGAAATTCTACCATTCAACCATACCCGCATTTGACTCCTTATATGGGTATAATATATACCCATATATTACCATTCTATGGAGGTCAATTTTTCTGACAATTATCAATCATTATTAATAAATAAAATAACCTCTCCCTTGAGCACTTTTATTACCTGGTTTTTTATTTATCGCAAATTCAATTCCTTTGTGAATTAATTTAGGCCCAGGGGGAGGAAGGAAGATCAATATATCTTAAGATATGAAAGAATTTAGAATACCTACTAAAAAGACTAATCCAATCCATAATGATACACCTGAAAATAGTACATTTTTTTTACTTGACCAGCCATTAGGAGAGGCAAGTGCGACAGGTACACCAATCACTAGTAGAATTGAAATTGCAATTAATGCAAACAAAGACGATTGGAACACAATAGTCATGATTGTAATCTTAAAAGCTTCCAACAGATTCAAAAGGCTATACCATTCGATCCCTATCCGGTCTTTTTAATTAAAATGCACTACGGATTTTTATTTGATCATAAATGAATCGAAATTTTCAAATTCCGAGTATAAAGAGAGTAATAAGCAAATTTTCTTTTTATCATCATAATAGTTAGTTATATATAACTATTATAACTATAGACAGATATTATCTGTCGGGATAAAATGAGTTATGCTCATTGGGGAGAGATGGCCGAGTGGTTGATGGCTCTGGTCTTGAAAACCGGTATAGTGAAAAACTATCGAGGGTTCGAATCCCTCTCTCTCCTTTTGTTGATCGAACAATTGAACCTAGCTTATGAAAAAAAAAGTCCTAGATAGAACTTAGTTCAGTACAAATAAAGAATGCTCGGCTATATATAGTGTAGCCGAGCAACAAGGATTCAGTTGGAAGAATAATGGCAAAGGATATAACTATCCTTCTAATAATCTAAAAATCCAATTAGATATTTATAGTTTTATCTCTGGTTTAATTAAGAGGGGTCATGGAAAGAACAGGTTCAAAATCACGATCAATTCCTTTCTCAAATCCTGCTGCAGCTGCACGAGCTCTTCCTGCATGCCACAAATGACCTACGAAAAAGAAAAATCCTAGAACAAAATGAGAAGTGGCTAACCAACTTCGAGGTGAGACATAATTGACCGCATTAATTTCGGTAGCTACACCACCCACAGAATTTAAAGAACCTAAAGGAGCATGAGTCATATATTCTGCTGAACGTCGTTCTTGCCAAGGTTGTATGTCTTTTTTCAGCTTACTCAGGTCCAAACCATTAGGACCTCTTAAAGGTTCCAACCAGGGAGCACGAAGATCCCAAAAACGCATCGTTTCCCCTCCAAAAATAATTTCTCCAGTAGGAGAACGCATAAGATATTTACCTAAACCAGTGGGCCCTTGGGCAGACCCCACACTAGCTCCAAGACGCTGGTCTCTAACTAGAAAAGTAAATGCTTGTGCTTGAGAGGCCTCTGGGCCGGTAGGTCCATAGAATTCACTGGGATAAGCTGTATTGTTAAACCAAACAAAACAACAAGCAATGACACCAAAGACAGAGAGAGCTGCCAAACTATAAGATAAGTAAGCTTCTCCGGACCATACAAACGCACGGCGAGCCCACGCAAAAGGTTTTGTTAAGATGTGCCAGATACCACCGAAGATACAAATGGAACCTAACCACACATGTCCTCCAATTAGATCTTCTAGATTGTCCACACTAACAATCCATCCCTCCCCTCCAAAAGGGGATTTTAGTAAATAACCAAATATAGTACTTGGGTTAAGCGTAAGGTTCGTAATTTTTCTTATATCTCCACCGCCGGGAGCCCAGGTATCATATATGCCACCAAAATACAAAGCCTTAAACACTAGGAGAAAAGCACCAACACCTAACAAGATTAGGTGAATACCTAAAATTGTGGTCATTTTGTTCCTATCTTTCCATACATAACCAAAAAATGGAAAAGATTCTTCTAAAGTTTCGGGTCCAATTAGTGCGTGATAAATACCACCGAAGCCTAAAACTGCGGAAGAAATTAAGTGAAGTACCCCGGATACAAAATAGGGAAAAGTGTCCACAATTTCCCCACCAGGACCGACTCCCCATCCTAGAGTAGCTAGATGGGGAAGTAAAATCAATCCTTGTTCATACATAGGTTTTTCTGGTACAAAATGAGCCACCTCAAATAAATTCATTGCTCCAGCCCAGAATACAATTAATCCGGCATGAGCCACATGAGCTCCAAGTAATTTGCCTGACAAATTAATGAGTCGAGCATTACCAGCCCACCAAGCGAAACCAGTGGTTTCTTGGTCACGACCAGCTAAAGTTAGAGTTCCATTAAAGAGCGTTTCCACGGGGTAGAACCTCCTCAGGGAATATAAGATTTTCATGAGGCTGATCCTGAGCCGCCATCCAAGCACGAATACCTTCGTTCAAAAGAATATTTTTTGTATAAAAAGTCTCAAATTCAGGATCTTCTGCTGCACGAATCTCCTGGGAAACAAAATCATAAGCACGTAAGTTTAGAGCTAGGCCAACTACTCCAATGGCACTCATCCATAAACCGGTCACCGGCACAAATAACATGAAGAAATGTAACCAACGTTTATTGGAAAAAGCAACCCCAAAAATTTGGGACCAGAAACGGTTCGCAGTGACCATAGAATAAGTCTCTTCGGCTTGAGTTGGGTTAAAAGCACGGAATGTATTTGCACCATCACCGTCTTCAAATAAAGTATTTTCTACGGTAGCACCGTGAATAGCACATAGAAGAGCAGCACCCAATACTCCGGCAACTCCCATCATATGAAATGGATTCAAGGTCCAATTATGAAAACCTTGAAAAAAGAGGATAAATCGGAAAATAGCTGCTACGCCAAAACTAGGCGCAAAAAACCAACCAGATTGACCTAATGGATAGATCAAGAATACGGAAACAAAAACAGCAATCGGAGCAGAGAACGCAATTGCATTATAAGGTCGTAATTGCACAGATCGAGCAAGTTCAAATTGGCGTAACATAAAGCCTATTAGACCAAAAGCACCATGAAGAGCAACGAAAGTCCATAGACCACCTAACTGACACCAGCGAGTAAAATCTCCTTGTGCTTCAGGACCCCATAATAGCAGCAAAGAATGTGCCAAACTATTAGCAGGCGTAGAAACTGCAGCAGTTAAAAAATTACAACCTTCCAAATAGGAGCTGGCCAATCCGTGAGTATACCACGAAGTCACAAAAGTTGTGCCCGTGAACCATCCGCCTAGTGCAAAATAAGCACAAGGAAAAAGCAATAAACCGGACCAACCCACAAAAACAAAACGGTCTCTGCGTAGCCAGTCATCCATAATATCAAATAAAGTTTGTTCCTCTTTGGAAGACTTTCCAAGAGCTATAGTCATAGTAATCCTCCTATTTCACTATTTCAACCTTTTCCGAACACCCTATTCGATAGAATCAAAGGGTATACACTGTTTTACATTGAAATATTTATGGACAATTTTTCATCCATCATCCCTTTCAATAAATCGGGTTTCGAAGATTCCTTATTGGCACGGATTTTATATTGAAACCGAATTACTTATATATAGTGAATAGTAAATGCATGAAAATTCGAAGTTGTTTCTATTTCATTTTTTTCTTCTCTTTTTTTTATCTCAATTCCAATCTATTTTCTACTGGTAGAATGACCGAGATAAAATGTCTTGTACAAACATAGTAAGAATGTTTGGTACATCATAATCGAATTATGCTTTTCAATTCGACAGAATATCCAATTAACAACCAAATATGAAAGTATTCGAATAATTTCAATTGATTGAAGGTTCACTTTCAAAATCTACCTCAATTTTCAATATAAGAATAACTTATATTATTAATCAGTCAATGGGTTAGGTTCACTTACTTCTCATTTTTATTGAGTTTTCATTTAGTTTTAAAGTAATACATACTAATTTCCATTAGTAATTGAATTCTTCAATGAAAAATACGAAAGTGAAGTAGATTATGCCTAATCTTATACTATTCCTCGTCCCTAATCTTATACTATTCCTCGTCTTATTAGTAGCGAGATATAAGAAAAAAAGTTCTATCTAAATTATATATGTTAATTGTCCTCAATTATATTAACATGTTCTATTCCGTGATAACAAAAAGAGGTATAATTGCAGCTTTTTTGTCTTAATCAAATAAATGTTAAAAATAACAACTGGGCTTTATTGCAAGCAAGAGCCCTTTATCGGGCTTGAACCGATGACTTACGCCTTACCATGGCGTTACTCTACCCCTGAGTTAAAAGGGCTTTTGACCATTTCATTACCAATGGAGAAGTCTATTACATATTCGATAGATGCCAAATATTGGGGTCAATAATAGAACTAAATTAATTGAATATAGTTCTATTGTCGATCCTGACAACACAAGAAGAATATTAAATAATGAAATATGAAGAAAGATTCTTTTCTATTGACAAATTCCTAGGGATTTGAATATTATAACAATAGCCCCTATCGTCTAGTGGCCCAGGACATCTCTCTTTCAAGGAGGCAACGGGGATTCGATTTCCCCTAGGGGTACTAGGTAGGCTAGGAAAGTCATTATATACCTAATTAGGTACTATAATCAACTTCCCATTTTTTCCTGGGTCGATGCCCGAGTGGCTAATGGGGACGGACTGTAAATTCGTTGGCAATATGCCTACGCTGGTTCAAATCCAGCTCGGCCCAATACCAACTTGATAGATTGAGATAGATATTTATCTATCAGATAAGAAAGGTAATTGGTTTTTGAATCCCCTACCCTCTAATCCTATACTGTAATAGAGAAAGAATCGGAACGAACAGATGCTTTTGATATATAATATAAATTTGAAAGATAAAAGTTTTCAAAAATACGACCCGGCACACGGCACAGTTTTTTTTATGACAGTTTAGTCAATAAACTGTACCTAGTGGGATTGTAGTTCAATTGGTTAGAGTACCGCCCTGTCAAGACGGAAGTTGCGGGTTCGAGCCCCGTCAGTCCCGATTCAATAAATTGAACAATTGTTTGAGCGATTCCTACCCCAAACAAGAGAAAAGAAGGAAAATAGAGTAGACTAGAATAGATTTGACATCTTTTTTTACACATACACATTTTGTGTGTGGATTCGCCGAATTATTAGATCCGCAATCTTTTTTTCCTTGAGAAAAAAAAAAAAACAAAATATTTGATTGAGACAAACATTAATGAAAATTTTTTTTTTTACAAAAAAAAAAAAGAGATACTCTATGAGATCAAATCTCGAGTTATTTTAAAACGAAGCGAAAATCAATCATGGAAGTAAATAACCTTGCATTTATTGCTATTCTATTATTCATTGCAGTGCCCACTGCTTTTCTAATCGTCATTTACGCACAAACGAAGCCTCAAAGTGAACTAGAGTGACTACTTAGAATCTAGAATTAGTCTAAATCGTTACTATAAAAAAGTAATAGCGGTTAGTATATTTCTTTTTTTGAGAAGAAGTAATTACAAAAGAAAAAAGGAAATTGTCGTTTGTACCACTTATATACAGATTTTGGATAAGTAGATCTAAATTATAATTCTAATTTGTCTCGTGGGAACTAGACATAATTTCTTCCATATCTCTGGAAAAATTGATGTAAAAAAATTGATTGTAAATAAAAACATAGGTGTTATCAATATTTTTTTAATATCTCAAAAATATTGATAATACGAATACGCATTGTTTACTATTCCATACTAATATACAAAATTGTCAATTGTAAAGGCAAAAAATTGATATGGAAAAGACAGAGCAATAATGCTCCATATGCTTTAACAGATGTATAGTGAAAAATAGTATGGTTCGCTATATAAAATTCTACTTCATATTTTATAAATATGAAGTAGAATTTTATACTATAACATGATCAATTTGATATTATTAATCATCTCGTTGATAATTTAACGATAGATCAAATCAAATAATTAATGAATAAATAATTAATGATAGTAATGATTTAATCATCGTAATAATCATTGTTTATTTGTTTTGAACAGAACGATTAAAAACAGAAGGACTATTCAAATTCTATTAAATTCCACTTCTACCCCATACTACGAGTGAAAGAGAAAAAGTAAAAACTACCATTAGAGCAGCCCAAGCGATACCGACTATATCCATACGAATCCCTCTCTTTGATAAAAACTGAAAAAAAAAAGTAAAAAAAAAAAAAAGAATATCATTATTGATTCTTGATGATAATGGAACTATTCAAAATGGTGCAAAGTGGGAATCTTCTACCTTCCTATTCTGAAAGGATGAGTCGATAGTAGAGGCTTCTCAAAAACTAATTACTAGAAATATAAACTACCTATCAGATCAGACATTAACGATAAAATTGAATTTTATTTGCTATTATTAGCAATAATAGAGACTTTTCTATTTGTTTAGACTACCAAGGCGACACCCAGATTTGAACTGGGGATCGAGGATTTGCAGTCCCCTGCCTTACCACTTGGCTATGTCGCCATCCCCATATCTAGTTTATCCTAAGGGAAAAAGATATTTTGCTTTATTTATCGAAGATGATATGTAAGGTATTTCACGTATTCTTGTTTATCACTTGGATATGCCGTATAACCAATTTATAGTCCCCAGGTCTAATAGGGGATTTAGACTTTTCCAATAGGAAAAAAAGGGATTGGTTTTCAATTATCTTATTGAAGTGGAACCTATAACCTATTAATATCGGTTAGGAATTTAAGTTACTGCCTCTAGTATAGAATAGGAATTTAATTTAGAGTACCCAATTAGTATACTAAATCCACTTTTGTCTGTCAATAACTAGAGAATTTACAACTATAGAAATATTTACATCATATATCATAATTTTCATAATAAAAGAAAATAGCTTCTTTTTTTTGATATAGTGAACAAAGCATGTCAATTTTTTGTCGAATTTATTCGTCTAGATTAATGGGGAATACAATATCGAAATATAAAATTTACTATAGATAATATAGGAAAGCAAACATTCAATGCGATTAGAAGAAAATAAAGGAATATTTACAATTCCCCAATTTGGTAAAATACAACTTGAAGGATTTTTTCGTTTTATCAATCAAGGCTTAATAGAAGAAATCAATAACTTTTCAAAAATAGAAATAGAAAGCTCAAATAAAAAGATAAAAATTCTTCTTTTTGGTTCTGAATATAAACTAACAGAACCTTTCATTAAAGAGAGAGATGCTGTATATATGTCTCTTACATATAACTGTCAATTATATGTACCAGCAAGATTGATTAAGAAAACTAAGAAAACTTGTGAAATGCAGGACCAGATTTTATATCTGGGAGATATTCCTTTGATGAATTCTAAAGGAACTTTTGTAATAAATGGAAATTACAGAGTCGTGGTCAATCAAATAGTAAGAAGTCCCGGTATTTATTACACTTGGCAACGAAAACCGTCGGGAAACATTATCTGGATTGGCACAATAATTTCAGATTGGGGAGGAAGATCAAGATTAGAGCTTAATAAAAAAAAAGAAAAGATATGGATTCGTATAAACAAAAAAAAAATATCTGTTTTACTTTTTTTATTAGCTATGGGTCTAAATTCCGAAGATATTTTTAACTATAAGAATGTTAAAGCATTTTTCCAATATTCAAAGGAGTATTCTACATACAAGTACGATTGGTATGGCGGGAAGCGGAAAGCTATTTTGAAACTTTATAAAAAACTTTACATAAGTGACGAAAATGAAGAAGAAGGAGAAGAAGAAGGAGAAGAAGGAGAATTGGATTTTGAGTCTATATATGAAAAAGTAACAACATTTTTTCGAACGAAATGTTTATTAGGAAAGATTGGTCGACGAAATCTGAATAAAAAACTAAGTCTTGATATACCCGAGAACGAATTTTTATTATTACCGCACGATATATTGGCTGCTGTGGATTACCTTATAAAAGTGCAATTTGGAGCAGGTACACCTGATGATATAGATCACTTACAAAATCGATATATTCGTTCTGTAGCAGATTTATTACAAGAGCAATTACGATTAGCTCTATATGATTTCAGAGAAGCAGTTGAAAAAACTTTATTACCTGTATCAGTATCAATCAATGCTAAAAAGAGAATAACTCTTATTAAATTGGAAACTTTCATTTCATTAACGGAAACTTTTCGTCATTTTTTTGGGTTACATCCCTTATCACAATTTTTGGATCAAACTAATCCGTTGGCAGAAATAGTTCATAGTCGAAAAGTGAGCTCTTTGGGCCCTGGAGGATTGACAAGTCGAACGTCTACTTTTCGTACACGGGATATACATCCTAGTCATTATGGACGTATTTGTCCGATTACGACATCCGAAGGAATAAATGTTGGGCTTATTGGATCGTTATCTATTTATGCAACGCTTGGTCATTACGGCTCTTTACAAAGTCCATTCTATAGGCTATCTGAGAGATCGAACAAAGACAATATGGTTTATCTATTACCGGGAGAAGATGAATACTATCGGATAGCTATAGGAAATTCTCTGGCATTAAACCAAGGGGTTCCAGAGGAACAATTGGTTGCAGCTCGATTTCAACAAGAATTTTTATTTTTTGCATGGGACCAAATTCATTTCAGAAGTATTTTCCCTTCCCAATATTTTTCCGTTGGAGTTTGCCTTATTCCTTTTATCGAACATAATGATGCGAATCGTGCTTTAATGGGTTCTAATATGCAGCGTCAAGCACTTCCACTTGTTCAACCTGAGAAGTGTATTGTTGGAACTGGATTGGAGGGTCAAGTAGCTCTAGATTCAGGAAGTGTAGCTATAGCCAAGCAAGGGGGAAAAATAAAGTATATTGATGGTGAAAATATAATCATAACTTCATCTATTGCTCGAGACAATATAGAAACAGAATTGATTCTATATCAACGTTCTAATAGTGATACTTGTATGCATCAAAAACCCCGAGTTCGCCAAGGGGAATATGTAAAGAGGGGACAAATTATAGCAGACAGTGCAGCTACAGCAGGGGGAGAACTTTCTTTGGGAAAAAACATTTTAGTGGCCTATATGCCATGGGAAGGGTACAATTTTGAAGATGCAATACTTATTAGTGAACGTCTGGTATATGAAGACATTTTTACTTCTTTTCAGATCGTAAGATACAAAATTGGAGTTTATTTTACGGACCAGGGCCCTGAAGTAATAACTAGAGAAATACCTCATTTAAATGCTTACTTACTCCGTCATCTGGACGAAAACGGCATTGTAATGATAGGATCTTGGGTAGAAACAGGTGATATATTAGTAGGTAAATTAATACTGGAAGCAGAAGAAGACTCACTAATAAATACTCCAGAAGGAAAATTATTACAAGCTTTATTTGATATTAAGGCACCTACTGGAAAAGAAAATTGTTTTAGAGTCCCTAAAGGTGTAAAAGGTCGAGTTATCGATGTGAGATGCTTTCAGGAGTTCGAGGAGGAGGAAGACGATTATCTCGGCGATATTGTAGAAAGAGTTCATGTATATATTTTACAAAAACGTAAAATACAAGTGGGTGATAAAGTAGCGGGAAGGCATGGTAATAAAGGTATTATTTCAAAAATTTTGCCCAGGCAAGATATGCCTTATTTACAAAATGGAACACCAGTGGACATGGTATTAAATCCATTAGGGGTACCTTCACGAATGAATGTAGGACAGATCTTTGAATGTTTACTTGGTTTAGCAGGAAAACTAATGAACAAACATTATAGACTTCCACCTTTTGACGAAAGGTACGAGCGAGAAGCTTCTAGAAAACTAGTGTTTTCTGAGCTTTATAAAGCTAGCGAGCAAACAGCTAATCCATGGGTATTTGAAACGGATAATCCTGGAAAACATAGATTAATTGATGGAAGAACAGGAAAGGTTTTTGAACAACCTGTTACAATAGGAATAGCTTATATATCGAAATTGTGTCATCAAGTTGACGACAAAATTCATGCACGTTCCCGTGGACCTTATGCGTTGGTTACACAACAACCTCTAAAAGGAAAATCCTCCAGAGGAGGACAACGAGTAGGAGAAATGGAAGTTTGGGCTCTAGAAGGTTTTGGTGTTGCTTATATTTTACACGAGATACTTACTTTAAAATCTGATCATATGGACACTCGTGAAAAAATATTTGGTGCCATTTTCAACGGAGAACCAATGCCTAAACCTACCACTTTTACAGAATCTTTCCGATTGCTCAGTCGAGAACTACGATCTTTAGCTCTAGAATTGAATCATACTATTCTATCTGAGATAGACTTTCAGATAGATAAGAAGGAAGTTTGATCAAAATGAATCAAAATTTATTTTTTATGAATGACCAGAATAAACACGAACAACTTCAAATTGGATTAGTTTCTCCCGAGCAGATTCTCGCTTGGTCTGAAAGAATATTACCTAATGGAGAAAGAGTCGGACAAGTGACTGCAGAACAGATTTTAGATTATAGAACTTATGAACCAATAAGAGATGGATTACTTTGTGAAAGGATATTTGGACCTAAGAAAAGGGGAGTTTGTGCTTGTATAAAACCTCCAATGATAGAAAATGAGAAGGAAAACTACAACTCCAATTTTTGTACTCAATGTGGAGTTGAACTTGTTATTGATCCTCGAATTCGAAGATATCGAATGGGATACATTAAACTGGCATGTCCAGTTGTTCATATTTGGTATTTCAAACGACGTCCCAGTTATATCGCGAATCTATTAGATAAAACTCGTAAAGAATTAGACGACCCAGTATACTGCGATGTGTGACTTGATCAAAAGCTCCGATTATACAGATCCATAGGAACTGTCATCCTATTCAATCTAATTGGGATGCCCTTAGCTCTGACACGTCCCTCGGCAAGAGGGGCATGAAGCTCAGAATTAGAACCATGTTGATAAAAAGGAATGAATCTAGGGTTAATATCTTATATATTAATTTCAATTGCTAATTGGACTTCGTAAAAATACTTCTTTTATTAGAAACAGAAAGAAAATGGAATAAAGAATCTGTTTCATTTTTCTTTTTATTCTAGACCAAAGAAAAAATATGGTTATAGGAGTCTATTCATCGCACATATGCTTCAAATAGTATTGTAACCATCGAAGTAAAACAGAAACCTACAGGATCAATTAATAAAGAGATAGAGACAAGTAAATCCCATATGAATTTCACAATAAATTAAAGGTCTTTCACAAAGAAATGTATCGTTCAAAAGGGAGAAGACTGCTCATTAATTACATAACATATTTATGTCATAATACGAATTGTAAACCAATAATTTCACTTGGCACTTGAGCAAAGAGTAACTATTTAGTTTTATCGCTTGGGGATGAAAACCGTCGGGAAACATTGTTTGTATCAGAGAGCACATTTTGTGCATAGTGATACATAATCACTTTCCATTTGGGTATAGTTACTTGAGCCGGATGAGAAGAAACTTTCATGTCCGATTCTGAGGGGGGGGAAAAAAAGATAAACCTATCCAAATGTTTTTATTACTAGGCCCACAGTTAACAAGCCAACTTTATTGCGATTTCATGGAAAACTTCGTGAATATGAGTCTAAATCTTGGGCAAAGGAAATTGCTTCTTATCTCTCTTGGGATTTTGCGCTATTTCAAGAGCGAGAAATTGCCACTGGAGGAAAAGCTATCAAAGAACAATTAGCCGGTCTAAATCTGCAAATGATTATAGATCATTCATATAGAGAATGGAAGGAAATAGATACGAAAATATCTATATTATTTTTGTCGGGGGAGTCACCAATCCAATTTTTGAAAAAAGATTCTCCTTTGAGAAAACTATATGATAGTACCAAGAAAAAACTTCTCTCACTTCAAAGAAGAAAGGATCGCCTGGTTAGACGGATGAAATTTGCTCAATATTTTATTCAAACAAATGTAGAACCACAATGGATGGTTTTATGCCTATTACCAGTTCTTCCTCCCGACCTGAGGCCGATGTATAAATTAAATGAAGGTGGAGTGATTACTTCGGATCTCAATGAACTTTATCTAAAAGTGATCCGTCGAAATAATATTCTTTTAGAATCCATAGAATGGACTCGTGCATTTCTAATACCAAATTTATTGTTTGAGAAAAAGAAATTAGTCCAAAAAGCTGTAGATGCACTTCTTGATAACAGTATAGGCGCGCAACCGGTAAAAGATAATAAGGATAGACCTTATAAATCGTTCTCAGATTTCCTCCAAGGGAAAGAAGGAAGATTTCGTGAAAATTTACTTGGAAAACGAGTCGATTATTCAGGTCGTTCTGTTATTGTGGTAGGTCCCCATCTCTCATTGTATCAATGTGGATTACCCCGAGAAATCGCAATAGAGCTTTTTCAAGCATTTTTAATTCGTGATCTAGTTGAACGACAGATTGCTCCCAATCTAAGAACTGCTAAATTTTTAATTCGAGATAGGAAACCTATTATATGGAACGTACTTAAACAGACTATCCAAAGACATCCCATATTGTTAAATCGAGCACCCACCTTACACAGATTAGGAATACAAGCATTTCTACCCATTTTAATAAAAGAACGTGCCATTCGGTTACACCCATTGGTTTGTGCAGGATTTAATGCAGACTTTGACGGAGATCAGATGGCTGTCCACATACCTTTATCTATGGAAGCTCAAGTAGAAGCTCGTTTACTTATGTTTTCTCATCTCAATCTTATCTCTCCAACTATAGGAGACCCTATTTGTGTACCGACTCAAGATATGCTTCTAGGACTTTATAGATCCACTATTCAAAAAAACCACGGCATTTATGAAAATAGATACCACCCGAATAATTCAAAAAAGAAGATCGTCTCACCTTCGTTTTATAGCTATGATGATGCGCTTAAAGCTTATGAACAAAAACAAATTGATTTAGACAGTCCTTTATGGCTCCGATGGAGGAGAGATATAGACACCTCTATTATTAATTCAGTAAATCGAGAACTTCCTATCGAAGTTCAATATGAATCTTTCGGTACCTTCTACGAAATCTATGATCATTTTCGAATAAGAAAATGTAGAGTGGGGGAAATACTTAATAAATACATTCGAACGACCGTTGGTCGTATTCGTTTTAATCGAGAAATAGAAGAAGCTATAAAAGGCTTGTGGACTTATGATATCCAACAAGAACTGTCACTATTCAGAATTTAATGTTATTAATCTTATGATCCTTTCATTCATGCAGAGATAAAGATTAAGGGAGCTTTGGAGCTTAAACCCATTGCCGATTCCTACTCCCCAACCCATTTTGGGGAGATTTTATCCAAAATGGAGATATTTTATTCTTATGATACAACCTAAATTCAAAATACCCATTTTATTCTTATGATACAACCTAAATTCAAAATACCCATTTTATTCTTATGATACAACCTAAATTCAAAGTACCCTTTCCTTTTGAAGTGCCCTTTTTTAATAAAGGGATGGATAAATTTGTTATGAAGCACCTTATTAAAAGATTCGTAAATCAATTTGGAATGACATATACATCACATGTATTAGATCAACTGAAGATTTTAGGTTTCCAGCAAGCTACCGATGCAGCTATTTCATTAGGAATTGATGATCTTTTAACAACACCAGCTAAACTATGGCTTATCCAAGATGTGCAACAACAAGGGTTTGCTTCGGAAAGACATCATGATTATGGAAATGTACATGCAGTGGAAAAATTACGTCAATTGATTGAGATATGGCATGCTACCAGTGAATATTTGAAACGAGAAATGAATCCGAATTTTAAGATGACTGATCCTCTTAATCCAGTACATATGATGTCCTTTTCAGGAGCTAGAGGAAGTATATCTCAAGTTCACCAATTAGTAGGTATGAGAGGATTAATGTCAGATCCTCAAGGAAAAATTGTCGATCTACCCATTCAAGGAAATTTACGGGAAGGCCTTTCCTTAACAGAATATATTATTTCCTGTTACGGTGCTCGTAAAGGAGTTGTAGATACTTCTATACGAACAGCAGATGCTGGATATCTCACACGTAGACTTGTTGAAGTAGTACAACACCTCGTTGTACGTAAAGTAGATTGTGGTACTATCCAAGGTCTTTTTGTAAATCTTATTCAAGATCAAGAAACAATAAAAAATCAATTTGTTCTACAAACACTCATTGGGCGCGTATTAGCAGATGATGTCTATATAAAGGGAAGATGTATTGCCACGCGCAATGAAGATATTGGGATGAAACTTGCCAATCAATTCTATTATTTCCAAATACAACCAATATATATACGAACCCCTTTTACTTGCAAAAGTATATCTTGTATTTGTCAATTATGTTATGGTTGGAATACTACTCATAGTAACTTAATCGAATTAGGAGAAGCAGTTGGCATTATTGCAGGTCAATCAATTGGAGAGCCGGGAACTCAACTAACATTAAGGACTTTTCATACTGGTGGGGTATTTACGGGTGACATTGCAGAACATATACGAGCCCCGTTCACCGGGAAAATGGAATTCAACGAAAATCTCGTTTTTCCTACCCGCACCCGTCATGGGCACCCTGCTTATATATGTCATAATAGTTTAGACGTGACTATCGATAACCAATATGAAGTACAAAACTTAACGATTCCGCCAGAAAGCTTGCTATTCATTCAGAATAATCAACTCGTGGAATCGGAACAAATAATTGCTGAGATTCGTGCAAAAAAACCCCCTTTTAAAGAGAAAGTAAAGAAATCTATATATTCTGGCCTGACAGGAGAAATGCACTGGAATATCCCTATGCCGTCTAATTTAATAGAAAAGACAACTCATTTATGGGTATTATCGGGAGGGATATATGAATCTGCTTTTCATAAAGATCAAGATCAAGTGGATATTACAGAACTTCTTCTTTACAAGCATAAATCACTTTCGAATTATTCAGTGGATCAGGTGAAACACGAATCAGTTGACTCAAACTGTTTTGAAAGAGGGAAAAAAATCTTTAATTATCTCGAAACTGATCGAACCATAGCTAACGAGCATCAAGACTCTATCGATTGCACCATTCTTTTTGAAAATACCAACAATATGAGGGTAAAAAATGAACTCATCAGACCATTATGGTGTGATAAACAATTGGGAAAGCGAAGAATCCCTTATCCTCATTTAATTCTTAGAATGCCTATAGAATCTATTTTCTATAAAAATGAAAATAACAACATTTTTGCTTTTTTGAATGACCCTCGTTCAAAAATGATAAAATATGGGAATATTCTCGGGGGTTATTCGATTGAAAAAGAAAGGAATTTTCTTGAAAATCAATTAGACGGAAGGCCCAGATTCAAAAGAAAAAAGGCTTATGCTTCTCTCATTTCAGTAAGAACAAATAAGATCATTATCAATATGATTCAAATTAGCTTGCTGAAATACCCTTTTTTTAATATAGCAAGTTCTCCATTTTTGTTTCATAACAAATTAGGTCACACTAATTCTTTTGTTTCGAATGATCAAAGTAAATTACTTAGTAAGGGAACTATTCGTTCAGTACCTAATGAGAATAAAAAAGAGAAATCTTTTATTATTCTGTCTACTTCTGATTTTTTGCAAATCGTTTTGTTTAATGATTTAAAAAGCTTAAATACAGTAAAAAAGTCGGATGCAAATAAAAAAATTGCATTGTCAGGTCTCCTGGGTTATTTACATAGTATTGCTAGTCGTTTTCCATACTGTCGTTTGATGACTTATAAAAAAGTATTACTAAATGAACGTTCAATTTCTAACAATGACTCGAATACTTTTCAAGTAGAAAAATGCTATTTTATGGACGAAAAGAGGGAAATTTATAAATTTGATTCATGCAGAAATATTCTTTTCAATTTTAATTTGTACTTTTCCCTATCCAATTCTTTTGAAAAAACATTTCCAGTAGTCAGCCTTGGACAATTTTTTTGCAAAAGTATATGGATATTCGAAGATAAACAACTCCAAGGATCTGGTCAAATTGTAGTTATTCGTGAGGAATCTTTTATCATTAGATTAGCTAAACCCTATTTGGGTGCTCGAGGAGCAACTCATAATAGTTATTATGGGAAAATTCTTTACGAAGGAGATACATTAATGACCATGTCATACGAAAGATTAAAATCCGATGATATAATTCAAGGTCTTCCTAAAGTTGAACAATTATCAGAAGCCCGCTCGAATACTTTAATATCGAAAAATCGAAAAAAAAAATTTAAAGAATTGAACAGACACCTGGCAAGATTTTTTGGAAACTTTTGGGGGTCATTCACCAGTGTTAGAATAACTATGGAGGATAGTCAGAATCAGTTGGTCAATGAAATTCAAAAGATTTATCGATCCCAGGGGGTACAAATTTCTGATAAGCATATAGAAATTATTGTGCGCCAAATTACATCGAAAGTTTTAGTTGTAGATGTCGAAAAGTCCGAAAATAAAAATTTTGAAAATGGACTAAATAGTCTTTTTTTACCCGGAGAACTCATTGGATTATCACAAGCACAAAGAATGGATCGTGCTCTCGAAAAAAGAATAAACTATCGAACCATTTTATTGGGAATGACAAAGGCATCTCTGAATACTCAAAGTTTTCTATCGGAAGCGAGTTTTCAGGAAACTGCTCGGGTCTTAGCGAAATCTGCTCTTCAAGGTCGCATTGATTGGTTGAAGGGCTTGAAGGAAAATGTTATTCTCGGGAGAATGATACCTATTGGTACTGGATTCAACCCTTTGAAAAAACGGAGTAAAATAGATCCGAAAATGAGTAAGAAAAGTATATTTAGAATAAAAGTGAAAGATTTTTTCTTTCAATTTTTATTGCAAAAACAAAAAAAAAAAGTTCTAAAAAAACTAGTCAAAATAAAGAAAAAATCAAAACGAGTAAAGAAAGAAATCTAACAATTTGTTTTAATTGTATAAAAAGCAATAAAAAATCAAATGAATACTTGTACCAAGTATGCTACGGTAAGCAATCTAACCCATTCCATTGGAATGTAGATATTACATCCAGTTCATATTAAAAAGTAAAAGAAGAAAATGACGAAAAAAAATTGGAACATCAATTTGAAAGAGATGGTAAAAGTAGGAGTTCATTTTGGTCATAAGACAAAAAAATGGAATCCTAAAATGGCACCTTACATTTTTAAAGAACGTAAAAATAGTCATATTATAAATTTGACTTATACCGCTCGTTTTTTATCAGAAGCCTGTGATTTTGTGTTTGATGGAGCAAAAAGAGGAAAACAATTTATGATAGTTGGTACAAAACATCAAACAGCTGATGCAGCTAAATTAGCTGCTTTAACAGCTCGATGTCATTATGTAAACAAAAAATGGTTCGCGGGTATGTTAACTAATTGGTTTACTACAGAAGCAAGACTTGAAAAATTCAAAAATCTAATGAAAAAAAAAAAGACGGGAGGATTTGATCAATTTACGAAGAAAGAAGCAGCAATACTCAGGAGAGAATTGAACAAATTACAGGAAGATCTGGGAGGTATTAGATACATGAAAAAATTGCCCGATATTGTAATAATTCTCGATCAAAAAGGAGAATATACTGCTATTCGGGAATGTAGAACTTTGGGTATTCCCACAATTTGCTTAGTTGATACAGATTGTGACCCGGATCTCGTGGATATCCCAATCCCAGCCAATGATGATGGTAGAGGACCAATCCGACTGATCCTAAATAAATTAATTTTAGCAATTCGCACGGGTAGAGCATTGTAATTTTATAAAAAGTGAATAGACAAAAAAAAGAGAAGCTAAAACTAAGTTGGCTACTATTACTATTCCCAAATCTTAGAGAATGGATTAAGATATATTTGTCTAGAAATACAGAAATCTTCTTAATCAATGAAATAATCATTTCATTATTTTCTTTCGTAGCCTGACTGATGATAGTGAAATAATTGAGGAATCGGTCATTGAACCAAAATCAAAATCATTTTTTTTTTTTTTTTAATTCATCTTTATATAGAAAGGGTAATATGAATATTGTACAATTTCCTATTAACACGCTGAATTTTTTCTATGAGATATCCGGTGTGGAAGTAGGTCAGCATTTTTATTGGCAAATAGGGGGGTTCCAAGTTCATGCACAGGTACTTATAACTTCCTGGATTGTAATTGCTATATTATTAAGTTCAGCTACTCTAGCTGTTCAAGACCCACAAATTGTTCCAAACGGAGCTCAAAATTTTGTGGAATATGTTCTCGAATTTGTTCGGGACTTGGCTAGAACTCAGATTGGCGAAGAAGAATATGGTCCTTGGGTTTCTTTTATAGGAACCATGTTTCTATTTATCTTTGTTTCTAATTGGGCAGGTGCTCTTTTCCCCTGGGGAATTTTTCAATTACCTCATGGGGAATTAGCCGCGCCTACAAATGATATTAATACTACAGTAGCTCTAGCTTTGCTCACATCAGTAGCTTATTTTTATGCAGGTCTTACAAAGAGGGGTTTAGGCTATTTTGGTAAATATATTCAACCAACCCCAATACTTTTACCGATTAACATATTAGAAGATTTTACGAAACCTCTATCACTTAGTTTTCGACTTTTTGGAAATATATTAGCTGACGAATTGGTAGTTGCCGTTCTTGTTTCCTTAGTACCTTTAGTGGTACCTATACCTGTAATGCTCCTAGGATTATTTACAAGTGGCATTCAAGCTCTAATCTTTGCAACTCTAGCCGCAGCTTATATAGGAGAATCCATGGAGGGTCATCATTAATTAGAATTAATTGGACTTAGTCTTTTAATTCAAATTAATAATAATCATTTGCTCATTTATAAAACGTTAAATCTTCTTTCCATTTTGATTCTCCCTTAATTATAGTCATAAATGAAAATACTGAATCTCTAAGATCTTAGTCGAAAGATTAAGGATCACCTCACCCGTCGATAAAATCAATAGATAGAATAGATCATATTTGTAGATTCATATCTAAATTAATAAATAGGTTTACTAATGGGAATTAGTTTAGTAAACTATGTGTGTATCCCGGTTTCGAGCAATGACTCGAAGGGATACATACGTTTTATGTACATAGTTTGTTTATATATTCTATCTCTAAAGAATTAGAGATAGGATATTTCATCTAAAAAAGAATATAATATAAGGGTAGAGGATTTACCTTTTTTGTATTATATAATTTTTTAATACCATTTTGTCGAATCAAAATTGAGTTGTTTTCAAAGAAAAGAAATTGTTCTCTAGTTGAACGTGAACAATCAAATCAATAGATAAAACTATCATATTATCCACCATTTATTAATCTAAGAGGAGATTACCATGAATCCTTTGATTTCTGCTGCTTCCGTTATTGCTGCTGGATTATCCGTAGGCCTTGCTTCTATTGGACCTGGCATTGGTCAAGGCACTGCTGCGGGACAAGCTGTTGAAGGTATTGCGAGACAACCAGAGGCGGAGGGTAAAATACGAGGTACCTTACTGCTAAGTTTAGCTTTTATGGAAGCTTTAACTATTTATGGATTAGTTGTAGCTCTAGCACTTTTATTTGCTAATCCATTTGTTTAATCTCGGAGACTAAAATCCGTATCCTTTGGGATTTTAAGGACCCCCCCCTTTATCAATTTTCTTGTTCAGCCAATAGGGGAGGGGCTGATCCATAAATAATGGACTTATACGTCACTTGTTTTAGTCAGAAAGACTTGCGACACTCGGAGAAGTAGATAAGTTGAGCAAAGTTTTTTTTATTCTATCCTTATTTATCGTTATGCGGGACCTGGGACTTACTAAGTACTCGAAATCTGTTTATCCAGAATGAATCGAGTTGGAGAAAAAACTTTGTGAAAGTATCCTTATCTATGAGGGGAGAGCGTATGAAAAATGTAACTGATTCTTTCATTTCCCTAATTTTTTTATCCTCCGCTGAGGGTTTCAGGTTAAATACCAATATTTTAGAAACAAATATAATAAATCTCAGTGTGGTGCTTGGTGTACTGACCTATTTCGGAAAGGGAGTGTGTGCGAGTTGTATATTTGAATAATCTAGCTGGATCCAACCAACTGCATTTTGTAGATAGAAAAGTGCATGATCTCAACGAATTACTTCTAAAAAAAAAATCAATATGGAAGAACTATAGCATTTCGTAATTGATTGGGAAATTTTTGACCAATCCCAACCAATATGGGAAAATCTTTAGAATGGTTAAAGCTAAACTGCTTGAAGTCCAAGCAAAACTGGTACTCTTTCAACCGCTGTGCTAATATGAGATGAGTTCAAAGGCATAGTTGGAGGTTAATTCGATATATAACATTCATATCAATGGAATTATTCAATCTATCTACTGAAAAATAGTCCTAATCTCCCATCCAATCCAATTTTTGGGGTTTAAATGCGGAACCGACGACCTACACAAAAGCGAATTTATTCAAGAAAAAATTCGAAAAGAAAAAACAACAACTCAGTTGATAATAAAAAACCCCTTTTGGCAAAAGAGCCCTTCGTAGATTTCGGTCTTTGATAGATTGATCTTTTTTTTTTTTTATTTACATAATATGAACGAAAAGGGTAGGCTTGGTAAAAAACCGAGCGGGAAAGCCGAATGAATCGAAAGATTCGTGTTCGGTTTGGGAAGAGATTATTCGTTCAACTTATGAATAGATAATCTACTTTCATTAAGTAATTTATTAGATAACCGTAAACAGAAAATAGTGAGTACTATTCAGAGTTCTGAAGAATTATGTAAAGGAGCTGCTAATCAGCTTGAGCAAGCCCGGGCTCGCTTACGCGAAGTAGAAATGCGAGCGCGTGAAATTCGGGAAAATGGATACTCTGAAATAGAACAAGAAAAAGAAAAGCTTATCAATGTTGCTTCTGTTAATTTGAAACAGTTAGAAAATTCAAAGAATGAAACCGTTCACTTGGAACAACAAAGAGTAATTGAAAAGGTTCGACAACAAATTTCTCGCCAAGCTGTCCAAAGAGCTCTAGGAACTCTGAATAATCGTCTGAATAGCGAGTTACATTTACGTACGATCGAACATAATATCGACTTGCTCCTAGCCATGAAAAACATAACTGATTCATAACTGATTAATGAATAATAATATATATACATATATATAGATCTATAAATAATATATATCATATAGATCTATTCATTATATATATATATATATAAATTATATATAATATATATATATTCATATATACTTATGTTTTTTGTTTTCAATGAAACTCTATTCGTATAATCTAGGTCTAATCTAGGTCTTATTTTTCAAAAGAGAATTAACTAGTGTTAATGGTAACTATTCGACCCGATGAAATCAGTAGTATGATACGTAAACAGATTGAACAATATAATAACGAAGTCAAGGTTGTTAATATTGGCACTGTACTTCAAGTAGGAGATGGCATTGCTCGTATTCATGGTCTTGATAAAGTAATGGCAGGGGAATTAGTAGAATTTGTAGATGGTACAGTAGGTATTGCCCTAAATCTAGAATCAGATAATGTTGGAGCTGTATTAATGGGTGATGGTTTGATGATACAAGAGGGTAGTTCCGTGAGAGCAACGGGGAAAATTGCTCAGATACCAGTAAGTGATGCTTATTTAGGTCGAGTTGTAAATGCGCTAGCTCGACCTATTGATGGTAAGGGGAAGATCTCATCTTCCCAATCTCGATTGATCGAATCTCCCGCTCCAGGTATTATTTCAAGACGTTCTGTATATGAACCTCTTCAAACGGGTCTTATTGCTATTGATTCTATGATCCCTATAGGACGCGGTCAGCGAGAATTGATTATTGGGGACAGACAGACCGGTAAGACGGCAGTAGCTACAGATACAATTCTAAATCAAAAAAATCAGAATGTAATATGTGTTTATGTCGCTATTGGTCAAAAAGCTTCTTCGGTAGCTCAGGTAGTTAATATGTTCCAAGAACGTGGCGCAATGGAGTATACCATTGTGGTAGCGGAAACTGCAGATTCTCCTGCTACATTACAATATCTTGCTCCTTATACAGGAGCAGCTTTAGCCGAATACTTTATGTATAAAGAACAACATACATTAATCATTTATGATGATCTTTCCAAACAAGCACAAGCTTATCGACAAATGTCTCTTCTATTAAGAAGGCCACCTGGCCGGGAAGCTTATCCAGGAGATGTTTTCTATTTACATTCTCGCTTATTAGAAAGAGCAGCTAAATTAAATTCGCAGTTAGGTGGAGGTAGTTTGACTGCTTTACCAATAGTTGAAACTCAAGCTGGAGATGTCTCAGCTTATATTCCCACTAACGTCATTTCCATTACCGACGGACAAATCTTCTTGTCAGCCGATCTATTCAATGCAGGAATTCAACCTGCCATTAACGTGGGTCTTTCCGTATCTAGAGTAGGATCCGCAGCTCAGATGAAAGCTATGAAACAAGTAGCTGGGAAATTAAAATTAGAATTAGCTCAACTTGCAGAGTTAGAATCTTTTGCACAATTCGCTTCTGATCTTGATAAAACTACGCAAGATCAATTGGCAAGAGGTCAACGATTACGCGAGTTGCTCAAGCAATCTCAATCAGATCCTTTGACAGTGGAAGAACAAATAGCTATGATTTATACCGGAACAAATGGATATCTAGATGTATTAGAGATCGTACAAGTTAAAAAATTTATTTCTAACTTGCGCGAGTCTTTAGTAAAAAAGAAACCCCAGTTTGGAGAAATTATACGTTCTACTGGGGCATTCACGCAAGAAGCGGAAGATCTCTTAAAAGAAGCTATTCAAGAAAATCTCCAACTTTTTATTATGCTCGAAATAGTATAAAAGAGCTAAATAATCATTTTGCGACATTTAACAAAGCAAAGCATAACGACGAATTATTACGTCCAATAGGATTTGAACCTATACCTAAGGTTTAGAAGACCTCTGTCCTATCCATTAGACGATGGACGCTTTATTTTTATGATTCCTTGAAATACTTTCTCGATTGGGAATAAAAAAGTATGATTTTTTCTCTATTCACAACGAGATTCGGGAACGAAAGAGAAAGAATAGGTAGGTAACATGGAAATGAAAAATGAAATAAGAATAAGAAAGATGAATGAGCGGGTAGCGGGAATCGAACCCGCATCGTTAGCTTGGAAGGCTAGGGGTTATAGTCGACGTTAATTAACGCCTCTAATTCAGAACCGAACATGAAAATTTCATTTCATTCGGCTCCTCCATGAGAGAGAGATAGAAAGGGAGGTCTGAAAAAAAAAAAACGCTTTTTCACATAATACATAAATTATTTATGCTCTGCTCCATAACATCTATGTCAGTTGTATTTGTAGCTTAACTTCAGGTAAAGAACCTAAAATAGAAAATACCTATTCACTTGATAGATGATCCCTATAGAAAGATAAGATTGAAAAATTCTTAATATTGGACTTAAAAATCTTTCTAATTACTTCGTTCCCTATTTCTACTGATTGCGATCCTAGAGGAAATCAAATTTCACCGAGCTCAAACAAAATCACGGTGACTAAAGTAAACCAAAGTCACTGTTACCTAGCTATTTGACTCCAACTTTTGTTATTCTCGTAGTTGAATATTTAGTTTAGTTACGATGAAAAAGAATATTTTGATATCCATGGATCTTTGATTGATCCGATTAGATAGATCGGTCTAATCCTTTCAAAAATTCTACATTCTGTTTCGTCATCTTGAATGGAAAATATGGTCATTTTATCATTCCAAATTCAAATGACGAGAATGCGCACAATTCCTTTCCTGACCCAGGGTATTCATAGGAGAGGTTTAGAACCTATATAGTAAATAGAGTTTTTTATAATATAAAAAATAGAAACGAGAGTTGAAAGATCCTTCAACTCTGTTGAATATAATGATAGAACGAATCACACTTTTACCACTAAACTATACCCGCCACAATTTCATTGTATCATACAGATCGATTTTTTGTCCAATAGGGAAGGAAAATAAAAAGTAATTTTTAGATTCTAATAAGAATCTAATGCAAGTTTCGATCATCATATTTTCCTATTCCTGAAAACTCAATAACAAATAGTTTCTTTTCACTTCTTCCGTCCCTTACCTTATTGTTTTGTTTTTACTCTTACAAGAAAAAACCCAATATTGTACCATGACTAATAGTATGATTTTTTTCTTTAGTAACTAGTCTAATTATAGATAGTTGTTATGATTATTAACACATTCTTTAGAATAATTCAAGTAATTTGGAATTAGTTTTTCTTTATAACAGATATAGAAAATAAAAAATGATCCACTTTTAGTCTTTGAAATCTCTTTTTTACCCTTCAATATGATCTATACATTTTCAATCCAATCTAGAACATCTTATCCAGATTCTAATCTGAAATAATTGGAATTAAAAAATAGAGAAGATAAAAATAGAATACATAAAAGGAAATATAAGAAATGATATCACAAGGTCAAATTTTGATAGCCCTTTTTATTGCTGTTACTTTTCTAATAATGATTTTAGCTTTCAGATTAGGTAGAGCACTGTATTCTTCATAATTAATTTAGTCAATTAATTCCTTATCTAGGAAAGATAATGGCCTGGCCAGATATTGGCCGGGCTAGAGAAAGCGAAAAATTGTTTGGAATGGAATAAAAAAAGAAAATTGGATTCTCACAAATGTTGGTCTTTATTTAGTGAAATGCTATATTCATTTTAGATCCGCCATCTAGGAGAGATGGCTGAGCGGACTAAAGCGGTGGATTGCTAATCCGTTGTACAAACTATTTTGTACCGAGGGTTCGAATCCCTCTCTCTCCGTTCAGTCTGAGATGACTCCTCAACACCTATAAGGGGTTTTTACAAATACAAAATATACTTTCTAATCTTCTTTTCTATTCTTTACGCCCAGGATTTCGTCCTGGATCGTTTGATAGGAATCCAAAGATAAAGAGAGAAACAAAAAATATCACTACTGTGTAAACGAACAGCTTAAGAGTAAGCATTATGTAATCTCCGAAATTATTCTTATTAGAAAACGGAATAGATCATCAATTTTTGTATCATATATTGGCATTGGCTGAGCAAAGAAAAAAAGCAGATTCAAAATTGAATCTATTCTGTTTCTCTTTTCTTCTTTGCTCGGAATTGAACAGGATAAATAGGAATTCGAATACTAATGTAAACTATCCTAAACTTGTTGAAACAAGTACAGTCTGTATCTAAAATAGAAGAAAATTTGGAATAGATAAATTATCATCCTTACTCGTTCTTTAAATAGAATATTGAAAGATATGTTATTAGAAAATAACATATTCTAATCACTAGCTAATCAACTAAACTGCAACTGTGATGCCGTTGATATTGACTAAAGTTATTTTGATCTGTCGAGAATAGATGTATCACAAAATAAACATCAGAACAAGGAAAAAGAGTGTTACATCACTTTAGTGAATGAAAATGATCCAATTAGAAATAGTTAAATTGTAACAACTCACTAATAATAATTTGTAATAACTAATCAGAATAAAATGATACGAAAAAAAATATATATATATGTTTTTTTCGTATCAAGTGAATACAAACAAAAATCGATAAAAACTTAGATTATCGTTATCGAAAACTTACGGCAGCTTGCCAAGCAAAGGCTAATAAAAAAAAGAACAGAGGGATAATGGGCATTACATTAACAATTGGATCAAAAATTGCATAAGCTTCAGGCAATTTGGCAAAAAAGGGATTATTCAAATGAAAAGCGACATCGTCTAGACAAATATGGAAGTTGAGGATAACTGACATTTTGATTCTCCGATGAATAATGTAAAGATCTAAAAGTATTTGTCCAATCCATCGAATTGCTGGACAAGATTAGACTTTTAGTCTTCGAGTTGGAAGGGATCATTTATTATATACAATATTTTACCTATTCTGATAGGGAATGACCAATGAATGTATATTCTTGTTTCTTTTTAGGTTCCCCTATAGTTAGATATCTGATTAACTCAAGAATCTATGCCCCTCCGGTTATGCATAATTGCATAGCGAATCGAATTATAATAATGTAATTCAGATTCAAATGAAACATTGCATCAATTTATCTTAATGGATTATTATAAAACAATAATGGGGCGTGGCCAAGCGGTAAGGCAGCAGGTTTTGGTCCTGTTATTTCGAAGGTTCGAATCCTTCCGTCCCAGGTGGAACAGTATTATTGAATTGAAAAAAGACTTATAGAAGGGAAATATGATTTCGATAAGATTCTAAATAGAGAAAGGGATATTTTTGCGGTGTAGGATTGGAATACAGATTAAATTGAGATAGAGATAAAGTGAAATTAGCCTATTGGATGTATGCTGGTCCTGCTCATATTGGAACCCTACGAGTAGCTAGTTCTTTCAAAAATGTGCATGCCATTATGCACGCTCCTCTAGGAGATGATTATTTTAATGTAATGCGTTCTATGTTAGAACGTGAAAGAGATTTTACTGCCGCAACTGCTAGCATAGTAGATCGTCACGTACTAGCACGTGGATCTCAAGAAAGAGTTGTAGATAATATTCTCCGGAAAGATAAAGAGGAACACCCTGATCTTATTATATTGACACCTACATGTACTTCTAGTATTTTGCAAGAAGATTTACAGAACTTTGTGAATAGAGCATCCATAATTTCTGATTCCGACGTCATTTTTGCAGATGTTGATCATTACCAAGTAAATGAAATTCAAGCAGCGGATAGAACTTTAGAACAGGTGGTTCGATATTATTTAGATAGATGTCATAGACAAGAAAAATGGGATCAATTTCTAACTGATGCGCCTTCTGTCAATATAATTGGAATTTTTACATTGGGTTTTCATAATCAACACGATTGTCGTGAATTAAGACGTTTATTACGAGATCTGGATATTGAAATTAATCAAATAATTCCTGAAGGAGGATCTGTAGAAGATCTTAAAAGTTTACCAAAAGCTTGGTTCAATTTAATTCCTTATCGTGAAGTGGGCTTAATGACAGCGGTATATTTAAATAAAGAATATGGGATGCCTTACATATCTATAGCTCCCATGGGAGCTGTAGATATGGCGGAGTGGATCCGCCAGATTCAAAAAAATGTGAATACGTTAACTCTTAGTTCATCGAATAAAAGAGTGGATTATGAACCTTATATCGACGGACAAACTCGATTTGTTTCCCAAGCTGCTTGGTTTTCAAGATCTATTGATTGTCAGAATTTGACGGGTAAAGAAACAGTTGTTTTTGGTGATACAACTCATGCTGCTTCAATCACTAAGATACTTGTTCGAGAAATGGGAATTCGTGTCAGTTGTGCAGGTACTTATTGCAAACACGATGCGGAATGGTTCAAAGAGCAAATTCAAGGTTTCTGCGATGAAATACTGATCACAGATGATCATGCTGAGGTAGGAGATATGATCGCTCACATGGAACCATCTGCAATATTTGGTACTCAAATGGAACGTCATATTGGTAAACGTCTTGATATTCCGTGTGGAGTTATTTCTGCACCAGTTCATATACAAAACTTTCCTTTGGGATACCGACCTTTTTTAGGTTACGAAGGTACTAATCAAATAGCTGATTTAATTTATAACTCATTTGCTCTGGGTATGGAGGACCATCTTCTAGATATTTTTGGTGGTCATGATACTAAAGAAATAATATCCAAATCTATATCTACAGATATAGACCTAATTTGGAATCCTGAAAGTCGAATAGAATTAAGTAAAATTCCTCGTTTTGCCAGAGAAAAGGTGGAAAGAAATACTGAAAAATTTGCACGACAAAAGGGGATTGAAACCATTACTGTCGAAGTAATGTACGCAGCTAAAGAAGCATCGAATACCTAGCCAACTAAACCAATTAATTTTCAAAAATGTATTCTAGAAATTGAGTGAATGACTATTCATAATTACATATCAATTTTAGGATCGGATAAGAGATCTATCTGTATGATAAAATTTTGTTTTAAACCGATGTGGTAAAAAGCTAGTTCTGTGGATTATGACATCCGCCATTTTAACTCGAAGATACTCTTTTATAAAAAAAGATATAGGAGCTTGGTATCAACTTTTTTTTTCAGCTAGGAGCAGAATCTAGGGTTAATGGAAATTAAATCAATGAGCTACCTATCGAATTTGACGTTAAGTCTCGAAGGGAAGAGCTCTTCAGGAATTGGGTTCAATCAATAAGAATCAAACGAGTTTTTTTATAGTGCTATTGTATAATTTATCAAATTAGTAACTCAATTTACAGAAATTCTGTCATGGTATTTTTCTGCAAAAATTTATCGTTTTAAACGCGTTTTCAATTTTTTTTTTTATTTATTAAGAAGGGGGTATTCTAAATAATGCGTCTACGTTTAGCTTTAGATCATATAAAATTTAGTTATTATATAAATTTTGTATCATGGTTGTCTTATTATTATCCATTTATATTTGTTGTATTCTATCTTCATTTCATTTATTTTATTCCTCTGCGATCTTTTATAGGGAAGCACATAAGGATTTTTGTTAAGCGGTTCTTCAAGAGAAGAAGAAGAAGAAGAAATGAAAAAGATTATTAGAATTGCGAGAACGAACTGAATGAATAAAAAATGATAAACAATTGTTATCGTTTTTTATTCATTCAATAAAAAAAGAAATTTGTACTTTTTTTTTTTACTTTACTGCCATTTCTAACGATCTTTTCTTTCTATTTCTAATCATTTTTCAATAGAATGTCAATCCAACAATCCTTCCCAACATTTCGGGATTGACAATAGCATATTTTTTGGATATAATAAATCCGCTATTTCTTTTTTTTTATGGTGAATTCGTTCAACGGATCAGAAATAATCTGATCCGGAAAGATCACTTGATTTGATTAAGAAATGGTAAAGTTCGATTCGATTATTAATATCCTTCATGATTTGTTGTAAAGGTTCTATTTCTGATCGATTGAATCAAGTAACTGCTCTACTTCGACTGTATCTATACAAATAAGGGTTGCTAACTCAATGGTAGAGTACTCGGCTTTTAAGTGCGACTATGGTCTTTTACATGTTCGGATGAACTATTCAATTCGTCTATACCATCGGTAAAATTGGTAAGACTACGACTGATCCTGAAAAAAAAAAATGGAAAAAGCAGCATGTCGTTCTAAGAATCTCGACTTTCTTTTTTGATCAGAAGCGGCGGATCAAGGAATTCAATGCATATACAAATTAATAATGTATACAAATTATTGACATGTGTATACAATTGAATTTGAACAAATAAATTGATTTTGAAATAAGATCAAATAAATTCGAGAGTCCGAGTGATTAAGTCAAGTGAGTCAATGGATAAAGCTGGATGGCTTGAATCATAAGTAAAACCAGAAGAACGAGCTTCTGTTCCTCATTTCAACGAGGAATTCCCTTTACTAATCGGAAGTTAAAAGCCTTTTAGTAACCGATAAAGGAAGTTTTTCCCTGTAGTAAATTAGGGTTTTCTACATTCACCATGAGTCCTAAGTACTCGAAAACAAATGTGTAAGAGAAATAGTGTACTGACCATGTTAATTCTATTCCATGAGTCAGGAGAGCGATCGGACTGCCAAAATAAGAAATTTTCATTCTTCCTCATGACGAATGAAGATCTATGCGAAGAAAACTATCTTATCTATCTGATAGACATTTTCTATTATGTTCCAACTAGATCGCACCATGTATTATCTTTAATAATCCAACAGGTTATTCTTACGGGGGTTTAAAAAATGGATGACTTCCAAATAAATTCAAATAAACATCGATCTTGGCAACAATTCTTTTTATATCCGCTTTTTTTTCAGGAAGATCTTTACGCAATTGCTCATGATCATCATTTAGATAGATCTGGTTCCGAGGAACCGACGGAAATTTTAGTTTCTAATTTTTTGAGTTTCCTGACTGTAAAACGTTCAATACGTCGAATACGTAAACAGAATAATTCAATTAGTTTATTCGGGAATCCCGATTCAAATAAATTCATTGAATACAATCAGAATTATTTTCAATCGATACTAAAAGGGTTTACAATTGTCTTGGAAGTTTCGTTCGCAATGCGATCAAAAAATTTCATAAAAGGAATGGATGGATGGAATAGTCTCCGATCCATCCATTGCATATTTCCTTTTATGGAGGAAAAATTCCCACATTCCAATTATATATCAGAGATACGAGTGCCCTACTCAATTCATCCGGAAATTTTGGTTCGACTTTTTCGTCGCTGGATCCTAGATACTCCTTCTTTGCATTTATTACGATGGATTCTCCATGAATGTAGTTTTAGTCGAGAAAATTTGCAGAAATCTCTGATTACACAGGGAGAAAATACGTTCTCCCTGTTCCTTTGGAATTTTTATGTGTATGAATGCGAATCGTTTTTAATTCCTCTTATTAAACGATTTTTTAATTCACAATCATTGTTATATGAATCTTTTCCGGATCGAACTCATTTTGAGAAAAAGATCAAAGATATTGTTCTATTTCCTCCTCAAAAAATTTCAACAAAAAAGATCTGGTTGTTAAAGAATTCTTTCATCCATTATGTGAGATATGGAGAAAGATCCCTTATAGCTCTAAAGGGTACGCATCTTCAAGTGAAAAAATGTAGATATCATCTGTTTCATTTTTGGCAATACTATTTTCATCTTTGGCTTCAACCGTATAGGATATGCAGTCTTGAATTATCCAACAAGATTTCTTTTTCTTTTTTAGGTTTTTTTATGCATGTTGAAATGAGACCTCTCGTGGTTAGAGCCAAAATGCTAGATGATTTATTCATTACCGATCTTATTACCAATGAATTAAACTCAATAGCTCCGATTAAACCAATTCTTCTTTCTTTAGTTAAAGAAAAGTTTTGTGACATCTCAGGGTGGCCAATTAGTAAATTGTCTTGGACCAGTCTATCAGATGATGATATTCTCGATCGATTCGATCGAATTTTTATAAATCTTTTTGATTACTACAGTGGATCCATCAATCAAAATGGTTTATATCATATAAAGTATATACTTTTAATGTCATGTGCTAAAACTTTGGCCTGTAAACATAAAACTACTGTACGTGTAGTTCGAGAACAATTAGGTTCGAAACTCTTTACAAAATCATCATTAGAATCCATTTTTTCGTCCCTTTCAAAAACTCGTTCACAGAGAGAACGAATTTGGAATTTAGAAATTAGCGAGATAAACCCCCTGGCTAATTTCTGGCAAAAGATACAGAATAAATGGAAAACTGATTTTGACTAATGAAATGCTTATTGAGCAATTGCCAGGATAAATTTATGATGCTATAGATCTTTTCCAACCGGAAATCCAACCAAATGATGGATCAAATCACTACATGGAGAAAGCCGTGTGCAATGAAAATTGCAAGCACGGTTTGGGGAGAGATTTCTTGCTCCTATTAAAAAGAGCGGATAATCCACTCCATCCGATGAGTTCCGGGTTCAAGTCCCGGGCAACCCAGAGTACCAGAATCTAGCACCTAAAAGTATTTTGTCTACTTATTGCAGATCCAATGCAATTCAATGTTATCCATTGCTCTTAACAAGCAAGATAGGTAGCATCCTACTATTCTCATCCTTAAGAAATGAAAAACTCTTTCTTACCCATCGAAAGAGTTTTGTTTAATCACATTTAACTTCAAGGTCATAAGAATATTGATTACCTTGAATCATAAAACCTTGAATCATAAACAAAGAAGGAATGCCAATAGAGCGCATTAATACCATAGGTATTAATATACTAGTCTATTTCAATATATGTGCATATAGTTTATGGAAGGAAGAGGATTTTTATGAATATTTATAGCCATGTCAAAATGTTGGTTGACATACAGATATGACTCATATTATACTGTTGAATAACAAGCCTTATGTGTATGCTTGGGAGCTTCTAATGATTAAATAAACCAAGTTATAACCATGACCGCAATTCTAGAAAGACGCGAAAGCGCAAGCCTATGGAATCGTTTTTGCGATTGGATCACTAGCACTGAAAACCGTCTTTACATTGGATGGTTTGGTGTCTTGATGATTCCTACCCTATTGACTGCAACCTCTGTATTCATTATCGCTTTCATTGCAGCTCCTCCAGTAGATATTGATGGTATTCGTGAACCTGTTTCCGGTTCTCTTCTTTATGGAAACAATATTATTTCCGGTGCTATTATTCCTACCTCTGCAGCCATCGGTCTGCATTTCTATCCCATCTGGGAAGCAGCTTCTGTTGATGAATGGCTATACAACGGTGGTCCTTATGAGCTAATCGTTCTACACTTTCTACTTGGTGTAGCTTGCTATATGGGTCGTGAGTGGGAGCTTAGCTTCCGTCTAGGTATGCGCCCTTGGATTGCTGTTGCATATTCAGCTCCAGTAGCAGCAGCTACTGCTGTTTTCTTGATTTACCCTATTGGTCAAGGAAGCTTCTCTGATGGTATGCCTCTAGGAATCTCTGGTACTTTCAATTTCATGATTGTATTCCAAGCTGAACACAATATTCTTATGCATCCATTTCACATGTTAGGTGTAGCTGGCGTATTCGGCGGCTCTCTATTTAGTGCTATGCATGGTTCCTTGGTAACCTCGAGTTTGATCAGGGAAACTACCGAAAATGAGTCTGCTAATGCAGGTTACAAATTTGGTCAGGAAGAAGAAACCTACAATATTGTAGCTGCTCACGGTTATTTCGGCCGATTGATCTTCCAATATGCTAGTTTCAACAACTCCCGTTCTTTACATTTCTTTTTAGCTGCTTGGCCAGTAGTAGGTATCTGGTTTACTGCTTTAGGCATCAGCACTATGGCTTTTAACTTAAATGGATTCAATTTCAACCAATCTGTTGTTGACAGTCAAGGCCGTGTAATTAACACTTGGGCCGATATCATTAATCGTGCTAACCTTGGTATGGAAGTTATGCACGAGCGTAATGCTCACAACTTCCCTCTGGATCTAGCTGCTGTTGAAGCTAATTCTATAAACGGCTAATTATTCAAGATGGATTGTTAGTGTATTTCAATCCTAAAAAAGCAGTACCAATTTGGTACTGCTTTTTCCGTCTAATTTTTCTTAAAAGTGATAGTTATTGCGAACAGAGCACAATAACTGTTTATTATGCATCCAGCAGGAATTGAACCCGCGACTTCCCAATTATGAGTTGGGTGCTTTTACCATTCAGCCATGGATACATAATACTAATTATTAATTAGTATCGAGTATTGGCTCAGATCTTTTTTTTGAATACCCAAAACTATTTGTATTTTCTTTTCTAAAAATAAAAAAAAACAAAAAATGTCAATGTCACTAACTTGTGTGAGAGTTGCATTGCAAGTGCAACAAATTAATAACTAAACTAAATAATAGAATCGTTTCATTATTAGTTGGTTTTCGGAGCTTAGAACCATTCATTCTTGAAATGGAATGACCGTAGACAGAGACTGCCAATTAGTTTGGGGCGGACGTAGCCAAGTGGTTCCAAGGCAGTGGATTGTGAATCCACCACGCGCGGGTTCGATCCCCGTCGTTCGCCCGGTAAAAAAAATATAATAAATCAAATGATGAGTGGTTGACGATATAATTTGTGTATATATGTTGTTACATAAATATAACAAAATAGAAGAATAATAATATAGATATTTTCTTTTTTTGTAAAAAAAAAAAAGCTGAATCGACGGTAAGATTGGGATCTTTCCAAAACAACTATTTCTTATGGTTATTTCAATGAATAAATTGAAATAACCATACACGACACATTTAACATCAATATATAACATAACAAAAGCATTCATTTGCAGGCCCAAATCGAATCCCAAACCTATCTTATCCTCTTCTCATTTGTCATGCAGTAAATTATTCTATTTATATTGAATAGAGAGAAATAAGTCTTAATTAGCGGGGAGTTCCCGTTTCAAATTAATGAAAAAATTTTCATTTATTGTGGAAATGAAGGATTCTTTGCTTGGCTTCCTCCATTTACTCAGGATAAAATGAGGGTGAGGGAGCTAAAAAAAACAAACAATGTTACACAAGAATGTAATGTATGTAACATACTAGAATTTATTTACTGTTATCATATCAAATAAGGCAAAGTTAAACTCAAAATTAGATCAAACGAATAACAAGTTCGGAAGATAAAAAATAAAGAAAAGGATATCAAAAGATGAAAATAGCAGTTTATGGAAAAGGCGGAATCGGTAAATCAACCACTAGTTGTAATATTTCAATTGCCCTAGCTAGACGTGGTGAAAAAGTGTTACAGATTGGATGTGATCCCAAACATGATAGTACTTTTACTCTTACAGGATTTTTGATACCTACAATTATAGATACTTTGCAGTCCAAAGATTATCATTATGAGGATATTTGGTCCGAAGATGTCATTCATAAAGGTTATGGAGGGGTAGATTGTGTGGAAGCTGGGGGGCCGCCTGCAGGTGCTGGATGCGGGGGATATGTGGTAGGAGAGACTGTGAAATTGTTAAAAGAATTAAATGCATTTTACGAATATGATATAATCTTATTTGATGTATTGGGTGACGTGGTTTGTGGAGGTTTTGCTGCTCCGTTGAACTATGCAGATTACTGTCTCATTATTACAGATAATGGATTTGATGCATTATTTGCAGCTAATCGTATTACTGCTTCTATAAGGGAAAAAGCTCGTACACATCCACTCCGATTAGCAGGTTTGGTTGGAAATCGCACATCTAAAAGAGATCTTATCAATAAATATGTAGAAGCCTGTCCAATGCCCGTAATAGAAGTGTTACCTCTTATTGAAGATATTCGAATTTCGAGGGTAAAGGGGAAAACCTTATTTGAAATGGTTGGATCCGAACCATCTCTTAACTATGTATGTGAATATTATTTAAACATAGCGGACCAAATATTGTCCCAACCAGAAGGTATTGTGCCAAAGGAGATTCCAGATCGGGAATTATTCAATCTACTCTCTGACCTTTATCTCAATCCTATTGATGAGGGGAAACATCAAAATAATAAGGAAAATTTACTTGGGTTTACGACGATTTAATCCACATAGTTATAATCATTTATGTCAGTGAAAATTGATGAAACTCTCATTGTCGAATGTGAGACAGGTAATTATCATACTTTTTGTCCAATTAGCTGTGTATCTTGGTTATATCAAAAAATTGAAGATAGTTTCTTTTTAGTTGTGGGTACAAAGACATGCGGTTATTTTCTGCAAAATGCACTTGGAGTAATGATTTTTGCAGAACCTCGCTATGCAATGGCAGAATTGGAAGAAGGAGATATCTCGGCTCAATTGAATGATTATGAAGGATTAAAAAAACTCTGTATTCGAATAAGAAAAGATAGAGACCCTAGCGTGATTATATGGATAGGTACTTGTACTACAGAGATAATAAAAATGGATTTGGAAGGTATGGCACCTAAACTAGAATGGGAAATTGGAATCCCAATTCTAGTGGCAAGAGCGAATGGACTCGATTATGCCTTTACTCAAGGAGAAGATACTGTGTTAGCTGCCATGGCACATCGTTGTCCAGAACCGGAATTCTCCGTTCGTGAACGAAAACAAACTATACAACATTTTTTGACTTTTCATTCTAGAAAAAAAGAGGAATTGGTTGAATATGCAAATCACCCTTCCTTAGTTCTTTTTGGATCTTTGCCGTCCAACGTCGCTTCTCAACTAAATCTAGAATTAAAACGTCAATCCATCAAGGTATCAGGTTGGTTACCTGCTCAAAGATATACCGATCTTCCATCATTGGGTGACGGAGTTTATGTTTGTGGTGTTCACCCATTTTTGAGTCGGACAGCGACAACTTTGATAAGACGCGAAAAATGTCAATTAGTTGCAGCTCCTTTTCCTATTGGTCCAGACGGAACGCGTGCTTGGATTGAAAAGATTTGTCCTGTATTTGGTGTTGAACCCCAAGGTTTGGAGGAAAGGGAGGAACGAGTATGGGAAAATTTAAAAGATTATCTTGATTTGGTACACGGTAAATCTGTCTTTTTCATGGGAGATAATCTGCTAGAAATATCTCTAGCAAGATTCTTAATCAGATGTGGAATGATTGTTCATGAAATTGGCATTCCATATATGGATAGACGATATCAAACTGCTGAATTATCACTTTTACAAGATACATGTATAAAGATGTGTGTACCAATACCACGAATTGTGGAGAAACCGGATAATTCGAATCAAATACGACGTATACGCGAATTACAACCCGATTTAGCTATCACGGGAATGGCTCATGCTAACCCGCTAGAAGCAAGAGGAATTAGTACTAAATGGTCAGTTGAATTTACTTTTGCTCAGATTCATGGGTTTGCCAATGCAAGAGATGTACTTGAATTGGTTACCCGACCTCTACGTCGTCAGAAAAATTTAGAAGACTTGGGCCGAACCACTTTGGTCAGAAAAGAATAAGTTTAAATTGAAGATAATGAAATCCATCTAATTTGATTTTAATTCTTATTATTAGAATAACGGGAGATTTGAAATCATTATAGAAGTCATTTCAAATCTCCCGTTATTAATATGACTTATGACTTTTGTATTAAAGTCATTTCTCTAACATTCTTTATTTTCCTTTTTTTAGATAAACTTAGACAAATGTAGTGTAGAGGTACGTATAAAGCACGAGATTAGAAAAATTGATATCAAAACTCTATTTTTAATTTATTAATAGAATGGAATTGAAATTGAGAAATTTTATTGTTTTAGAATATATATAATATTCATTATATAGACTATTTTCTTTTTTCATTTTTTAATCTATTTAGATGGGATATACATAGATCAATACATATAGATCTATGTTTACGTGGATAAACTCTTTTTAAAAAAAGTATGCTTCATTCTTTTTTTTTGCACTCAATGAGAATCTTGTATTTCATAAAAATCAGGTGCAATATAGTCTTTGCGCAAAGGCCACCCAATCCAACTTTCTGGCATTAATATACGTTTTAGATATGGATGACTTTCATAAAATATTCCCAACATATCATAAGATTCCCGTTCCTGGAAATTAGCACCTTTCCAAATACATAGAACAGACGGGATTCTGGGATCTTCCCTTGGGACAAATACTTTTATACACACTTCTTCGGGTTCATCTGCATTATCGTTTATTCTCGTAAGATGATATACACTAGCTAAGGAACCTCCTGGTGCTACATCATAAGCGCATTGAGAACGGAGATAATTAAAACCATAAACATATAAAGCAACGGCTACAGAGACCCAATCTTCAGATTTGATTTGTAATGTTTCTGTGCCTTGGTAATCAAAACCCAAAGGTCTATGAGCCAACTTATGCTTGGCTAGCCAAGCAGATAACCGACCTTGCATTTGATTACTATTTATTGTCAAAGTATCTGTATAAGGATTTGACATTTTTCATGGAATTTTCAAAATTTATTTCCTGCTCGTTACTTTTTACTCACGATTATTCATTCGCCAGCAAACTCTCGTATTTTCAAATGTTTCAAAGGGTATGATATCTCTGAAATCGATTCAGATGTTTTGGGAGTGATCTCTAAAGTTGATTTACGAGATTCATAAGATTGATGAAAAAACTTATCCCCCTTATTTTCAATAATAATACTGGACCCAATATGAAACCTATGCTTTCTACTGAAATACCTCTTTCTTTGTTGAAACTCATATCTATCTTCAGATATTTCTTGAGCTATTTTTTCACGAAGTTTTATTATAGCATCTATAATAGCTTCTGGTTTAGGAGGACAACCCGGCAAATAGATATCCACAGGAATTAACTTATCTACTCCGCGAACGGTACTATAAGAATCTGTACTAAACATTCCTCCTGTAATAGTACAGGCTCCCATAGCAATTACATATTTTGGTTCCGGCATTTGTTCATATAATCTCACTAAAGAAGGAGCCATTTTCATGGTCACAGTTCCGGCTGTTATAAGTAAGTCGGCTTGCCTAGGACTGGATCTTGGCACCAAACCGTAACGATCAAAGTCGAATCGCGAACCTATTAATGAAGCAAATTCGATAAAACAACAACTAGTACCATAAAGGAGCGGCCATAGACTAGAAAGTCTCGCCCAATTGGACAGATCGTTTAGAGTAGTGGAAATCACTGAATTTGGAGTTGCTTGATGAAGTAAAGATGATTCTATAGGATTTATCGCCGGCTTTAGATTGAGATAATTTTCTACTCGTCTTTTATCATTCCAAAATTTGGGGGTTAAGACCATTCCAATGCTCCTTTTCTCCATGCATAAACTAAACCAACAATTAAGATGATCACGAAAATAAAAGCTTCTATAAATGTAAATAGCCCCAAAATATCAAAACTCATAGCCCACGGATAGAGAAAGACTGTTTCCACATCAAAAACAACGAAAACTAAAGCAAACATATAATAGCGAATTCTAAATTGGATCCAAGTATCTCCCATTGGTTCTATACCTGATTCGTAACTAGTGGCTTTCTCCGGTCCTTTATTTATTGGAGCCAAACTTCTTGAAATTGAGAATGCCAGAAGTGGAATAAGACTGGATATGGATAAATATATCCAAAAAGTATCATATTCAGAAAATAGAAACATAAATAGATTCCTGTTTTGTTTCAATAAATCGAATTCTTTTATTTGTTGTATTGTCCATTTATTAATCGCTTCTCTCCCCTCCCGAATGATTCATTATCATTTTTGTACATTAATTCAATGTTTCGTCTGTGACTTAACACGGAAATGAATAAAAGAATATTTTGTATTGAATAAAAAAAAAAATTAGGAAATGGTTCGAACCCGTGCAATTCGGCAGACTTCACGTTAGTTCGTGTTGTAACGTGTTAATATGGTTTGATGTAAGGGAATTTTATCTATTGAAATAAGGGAGCTTTCAGGGTCGTTATTTCTAACGATGTGAGATGTGCTAACAAATTAAAAAGACAACCGAGTTCGATTAGAACCAATTATCCACCCGTGGAATATAGAAAATCTTTCATAAACAAAATAAAAAGATTATGTATGTGCTCATATTTAGTTCGACACGATGTCCGATCTGTTCTTCTTTATAACAGAGATATTGAAGAATAAGAGTCTGCTCTGGATCGCAGTCGAAAGACTATTTATTCTATTATGAATAATTCCAAAATTTTTTGATTTTCGTATTTCCTCTTTACTTTTTCTTTAATGATCTTCTGTGTAAGTCGTCAGTTCCTTTAAATAGCAAATAAATTGGATGCTTTTTTTCATTTAAGACTAGCATCGGATCATGAGGACAATATGAGCAAGAAAACATAGAAGAGTTTTCTAATTGTATAGGGCTATACGGGCTCGAACCGTAGACCTTCTCGGTAGAACAGATCAAATTTCTTATTACCAAAATGATTTGAACTGTTCCAAGAACCCAACATGCATTTTTATTGCATTGGGCTCTTTCATTAACTGATGGAAAAATAAGTTAGTCTGCCATTCTTTTCCGGAACAGAACAGATAATAAGATGGCTCCGTTTGCTTGAAACGAATCATTTTTCGGAAGCAATCCCAAAGTGCTTCAAAAGATTCCCTTGACGTAGGTCTGTCATGCTTAGACATAGATTCTCCAAATGGAGTCTCTCTCACCCCAAAATAAGAATATGAGACTTCATACACCTCAAAGTTCATAGAGCGAAAAGAAATGTTTTTTGAGATCCTCGTACGTATTATACTCATTATGTCTGACATTGAATGCCCCCGAGATTGACCATATCAACTAGATCTATAGTTCGAATCATACAACGAACTTCATCTTTGTCATGCTATTGTTCTCCTAATTACATAGAGTAAGACTAAAATCTATTTTATGAACCGAATGAACTAATAAACTCTTCTGAAAACCATTGGCGCACGTGTAAACGAGGTGCTCTACCTAGCTGAGCTATAGCCCTTCACAGTTTAGTCTTAAAAATAGACTAATAAAATAGATCACTTTCTGTCAAGATGATATTTGATTTAATCATTCTTAAGGGCATATTGTTTATATGTCTAATTATGCCTAGAATTTAGGTATGACTCAATAAAGAACCTACTTAACTCAGTGGTTAGAGTATCGCTTTCATACGGCGAGAGTCATTGGTTCAAATCCAATAGTAGGTAAAACTTATTTGCTCCAATTGAGTAATAAATCGGAGCAAATAAGTTTTACTCTGTTTTGAATAAAATAAATTCGTGAATAAAAAAGAAAAATTCATTCCATTTTTAAATAATGATAATGAATCCATTTTGAGGTCATTATCGAAGTTGAACTTTACAAAGAAAGAGATTACTAAGTAAAAGTTAGAACTCCAAAATGATTATTGACTGATCAACTCATTACAGAGCATTTGTGCTTTTTTAGGTTTTTTTGCTAACAATTAGCAATTGGAATCAATATCCTATTTATTATTTATGAGAACCAATCCTTTTCTTTTTGGGATTTCCGCACTTGTCGAAAAGAAGGCAGGACGTATTGCTCAGATCATCGGCCCAGTACTAGATGTATCTTTCCCTCCAGGTAGTATGCCTAGAATTTACAATTCTTTGATAGTTAAAGATAACGATACGACTGGTCAACCAATAAGTGTGACTTGTGAGGTACAACAATTATTAGGAAATAATAAAGTTAGAGCTGTCGCTATGAGTGCTACAGACGGTTTGATGAGAGGAATGAAAGTAATTGATACAGGAGGGCCACTTAGTGTTCCAGTTGGTGAAACTACTCTCGGGAGAATTTTTAATGTTCTTGGGGAACCCGTGGATAACTTAGGTCCTGTAGATGCTCTCACAACATCTCCTATTCATAGATCTGCTCCTGCCTTTACACAGTTGGATATCAAATTTTCAATCCTTGAAACAGGCATTAAAGTGGTGGATCTTTTAGCTCCTTATCGCCGTGGGGGAAAAATTGGATTATTCGGGGGAGCTGGAGTGGGTAAAACAGTCTTGATTATGGAATTAATCAACAACATTGCTAAGGCTCATGGAGGGGTTTCTGTGTTTGGTGGAGTGGGAGAACGTACCCGTGAAGGAAATGATCTTTACAAGGAGATGAAAGAATCGGGAGTCATTAATGAACAAAATATATCCGAATCCAAAGTAGCTCTGGTTTATGGTCAGATGAATGAACCACCAGGAGCTCGTATGAGAGTAGGTTTAACTGCTTTAACTATGGCTGAATATTTCCGAGATGTCAATAAACAAGATGTACTTCTATTTATTGACAATATCTTCCGTTTTGTCCAAGCAGGATCAGAGGTATCCGCATTATTAGGCAGAATGCCTTCCGCAGTGGGTTATCAGCCAACTCTTAGCACGGAAATGGGTTCTTTACAAGAGAGAATAACTTCTACGAAAGAAGGATCTATAACCTCCATTCAAGCAGTTTATGTACCTGCAGATGACTTGACTGATCCCGCTCCTGCTACAACATTTGCACATTTAGATGCTACTACTGTACTATCGAGAGGATTAGCTGCCAAGGGCATCTATCCAGCGGTAGATCCGCTAGATTCCACATCAACTATGCTCCAACCTTCGATCGTAGGCAAAGAACATTATGAAACTGCGCAAGGAGTTAAACAAACTTTGCAACGTTATAAGGAACTTCAAGATATTATAGCTATTCTTGGATTAGACGAATTATCAGAAGACGATCGTTTAATCGTGGCAAGAGCAAGAAAAATTGAACGGTTTTTGTCACAACCCTTTTTTGTAGCAGAGGTATTTACCGGTTCCCCCGGTAAATATGTGAGTCTAATAGAGACGATTAGAGGTTTTCAAATGATCCTTTCCGGAGAATTAGATGGTCTACCCGAACAGTCTTTTTATTTGGTAGGTAACATTGATGAAGCTACCGCAAAGGCTATGAACTTAAAAGAAATTTAAAAAAAAAAAAAAATGAACCTAAATCTTCGTGTACTCACTCCCAATCGAGTTGTTTGGGATTCAGAAGTTCAAGAAATAATACTTACTACCAATAGTGGTCAAATGGGTGTATTACCCAATCATATTGCAATTGTAACAGCTTTGGATATAGGAGTCATGAAAATACGACTCAATGCCCAGTGGTCCACTATGGCTTTGATGGGTGGTTTTGCCAAAATAGGCAATGATGAAATCACATTATTGGTAAATAATGCAGAAAGAGGTATTGATATAGATCTTCAAGAGGCTCAGGAAAGTTTTAGACTAGCGAAAGCTGATCGTGCGCGAGCTGAAGGCAAGAGACAAGCAATCGAGGCTGATGTGGCTCTCAAAAGAGCTAGAACACGACTAGAGGCTGCTGATGCAATTTTATTAAGATAAACTACAAAATTGTATTGTAAGTAAATAGATTCCAATCCTAAGGAAGTCTTTAACTGTCTGATCCAATAACTAGGCACATTTCCACCTATGCCCATGCCGTCTTCTATTGCAATTTATTTGTTTTTTTTTTTTCTTCTTCGCCTAAAGTGAAGAAATCTACCACATTTCACTATTAATAATAGAATAAATTTAATAGAATAAATTGGAATTGCCGAAAGGTCCTCAGGTCAAACTAAGAAATTAGGTTGCATCATACATACAAAACATGATACAATATAACTTGAATGAAAGAAAAACCTTTTTGACAATAGAGGCTACAAAATGAGTTATTTTGTACAAAAATTTTGTATTGTATTACAATACAAAAGGGATTCTTTACGTTCGACACCCAGGTCGAGTAGACCTTGTTCTTGTAAGAGCTATTAACCAATAAATCATAGGGAGGGACTTATTT